TACAATCCTTCCATCTTATTGGAAATTTGAAATGCTTCTTTGGAAAAGGAATTATTACTTCCTATAATTTGATTTGACATAGAATCCGCTCTCGTTCTATTTGATATCCCGGATTCCTCCTCTCCCCACATAGAAGTCGAATATAGTGTAATATGGTTGTTATATGAATTAACTAAATTTACGCGGAAGTCCCCTTCAAAAGTAAGTAAATACATACGAAACATGTAAAAGGCAGTTAATCCTGCTGTGAACCAAGTTATTCCCCCAAAAATGGGAGAATATAACTTACTATCACTAAGAATTTGGTCTTTAGACCAAAAACAAGCAAAAGGTGGAATACCAGAAAGAGAAAGTGTTCCTAAAAGAAAAGTGATTCCCGTAATTGGCATATATTTCCTCAAACCACCCATAAGAGCCATATTCTGACTTTTACTGGGGCAATACCCAACAATGGGTTCCATGGAATGGATGACTGATCCGGATCCTAGGAACAATAATGCCTTGGAATAAGCATGTGTAATCAAATGGAACAGAGCGATTCGATAGGAATCTATCCCTAGAGCTAACATCATGTAACCTAATTGAGACATAGTAGAATAAGCCAAGCCTTTTTTAAGATCTTTTTGAGCGAGAGCCATAGTAGCTCCCAATAGAGCTGTTATTCCACCTATCCAAGAGATAAGATACATTATTAAAGGTAGAGCTTTAAAAAGAGGAAACAATCGAGCTACAAGAAAAATTCCTGCTGCTACCATAGTAGCGGCGTGTATAAGAGCTGAAATAGGAGTAGGCCCTTCCATAGCATCAGGTAACCATACATGAAGTGGAAATTGTGCAGATTTGGCTATTGGACCTAAAAATAAGAGAAAAGCACACGAAGTAACAAAAAACGAACCAACCCCATCAACGGCAGTCAATTCGTTTAATTTGTCAAACAAATATTGAAATTCAAAACTACCTGTTACCCAATAAAAACCTAGAATTCCTAGTAAGAGTCCAAAATCCCCTGCACGATTAGTTATAAATGCTTTTTGACAAGCATTAGCCGCGCTGGGTCGCGTAAACCAGAAACCTATCAATAAATAGGAACACATTCCTACTAATTCCCAAAAAAAATAGATTTGTAATAAATTAGGGCTAATAACTAACCCCAGCATAGAAGCATTGAAAAAATTAAGGTAAGCAAAAAACCTCACATATGTTTTATCGTGCGACATATAAGTATCGCTGTAGATCATAACCATGGTTCCAACTGTTGTAACTAAAACTAACATAATGGAAGTAAGTGGATCAATCAAATAGCCTAACTCTAATGAAAACTTATTATTAATAACCCAGGACCAGAAATACCGATAGATGGGACCACCGGTAATCTGTTGCAAGAATAAATTGAAAGAAAGAAACATAGCTACACTTAACAGAAAAATACTAATAAGAGCCCATGTACGGCGAACACTCTTAGTTGCTCCTGGAAAAAAAAAGGATCCTAATCCGATTGGTACAGAAGCTGAAAGCGGAAGGAAAGGCACGACCCGAGCATATTTGTATATAAATTCCATAGGAAGATTAAATAATTATTATCAATATTTTGATATTCCACATTCTTGGTTTCCAATCCACTAGACCCTGAAGAGAATAAAATAAAAACGATAGATCATGAATAAAGAAGAACGATAGAATATGGGATGCAATCCTATCGATTTCATATTTCATTTTTACTTTTTTTTTTTCTTTTTTCTGCAAAAGAATTTGCATTGGTCAATACTGATACTAATCAAATATTTGTAAGATGAGCAAGAAGGAACTCTTTTTCAGTTTAGGTACTGAGCTATTAGTTATGTACACACACATTCTTAATTTAGAATTCAATTTTTTCATTGTATTGTAGATTAATAGTAGTATTAAGAATAGAATTGAATAGAAAATGAAACCAATTCTATATTATTGATATGAGAAATAATTGAATATGTTAAAATGACAATGACATAGTTTTCATTTACTAAAAATTCGATATATGTATGTAAGTGTATGTAAGAATTTATTAATTGTTATCAATTTGTATCGTGGATCTCTTCTTATTAGTAAATAGTCTATAATAACAAAATGCAATAAAAATATGATAGAATATTCTATCATACTCAATAAAATGGAACTAGACTATAAACAATGAATTTAATTGAAAGATATATAAGAAGTTTACAAAATAAAAATAGAGTATAATACAAAAAAAAACATATAACATATATTATATGTATATAATATTCAAAAATTTTGTATTTTTTATAAATAAAATTGAACTATAAAAAGATTATGGCTGTACCAAAAAAACGCACTTCTAAATCCAAAAAACAGCATCGTAACAAGGTTTGGAGGAAAAAAGCAAATTCGGACGCAAGAAAAGCTCTTTCTTATGTTACGAGTTATTCTTCTTTAAGAGAGTTTTTCTTCGGTGAGAAGGATGGGATGATAATAACGGGACCAAGACCGAACATACCGAGAGAACTACTAATGGGAAAAAAGCCCAAGGGTTTTCTTCCTCCCTTAGTAGATGGAGAAGATTCCGAAATATAATGAATAAATTAGAGGAAATGGTATAACTATAGTACATCCTCCAAGACCCTAGAGAGGAGCAATGGGAATCTCTAGGGTCTCTTGGAGGTACTTGGAAAACTGAAGGGACATGGTTCTATAATCTACTATAGCTCTTCTCTCTGACCTTAAATATGGGAATTTATGAATCATTCCGTCATCCCTTTTTTCCTTTCTCAATGGAAAAGGAGAGTGTATCATTCTTTTTAATAATCCCGGATAAACTCTGACATTAAATCTTGCTGGTATGGTAACTTTATTCTACGAAAGTTGCATTTTATTTCTGCCGAAGAGAAATTCATTCGATCGAAACATATATAGACCATGAACAAAAAGAAATGGATCTCATTCTTTTTTCTTACTCTAAATTAAATTAATCAAATAATATTGAACTTCGGAATATTTTTTTATGACCAAAAATTTGTCTGTTCGCCCCTCTTTGATTCCTAGAGAACAAAGAGGATCTGTTGAATCTCAAGTATATTATTTAACCAGTCGAATTCAAAAACTTACTGAACATTTGGACCTGCACGGAAGAGACTACTCGTCCCAAAGAGGTTTGTGGAAAATTGTGGGTAAACGTAAACGACTTCTGATTTATCTGTTCAAAAAAGATAGACTTCGTTACAAACGTTTAATCGATCAATTAGATATTCGTGGACTGCGTTAATTTTGATTTGAATGAAATTTTAATTTTCAAAAATTATAATTATGTTTTATTAAATTCCGAATCCTAATGAGTCATTCTTTTTTTTTGTTCTCATTGATTTTTTTAACCGGGAAAGAGTTATGATTATGGTTGCTAGGGAGAAAGACCTCATGATGGTAAGTATGGGTCCTCATCATCCATCAATGCATGGTGTTCTTCGACTTATTGTTACTCTAGATGGTGAAGATGTTATTGATTGTGAACCTATATTAGGTTATTTACATAGAGGTATGGAAAAAATTGCTGAGAACCGAACAATTGTGCAATATCTCCCCTATGTAACACGATGGGATTATTTGGCTACTATGTTCACAGAGGCGGTAACGGTTAATGCACCAGAAAAATTGGAAAATATTCAAATACCTAAAAGGGCTAGCTATATTAGAATGATTATGCTAGAGTTAAGTCGTATAGCTTCTCATTTGTTATGGCTTGGACCTTTCATGGCTGATATTGGTGCGCAGACTCCTTTCTTTTATATTTTAAGAGAGAGGGAAATGATATATGATTTATTTGAAGCTGCCACGGGCATGCGAATGATGCATAATTATTTCCGTATTGGAGGAGTAGCTGTAGATTTACCCTACGGTTGGGTAGATAAATGCTTCGATTTTTGCTATTATTTCTTTCCAAAAGTGACCGAATATGAAAGACTTATTACACGCAATCCTATCTTTTTGAGACGAGTTGAGGGAGTAGGCATTATTAGTAGAGAAGAAGCAATAGATTGGAGTTTATCAGGACCCATGCTACGAGCTTCCGGAATCCAATGGGATCTTCGTAAAGTGGATCATTATGAATGTTATGATGAATTGGATTGGGAAATCCAATGGCAAAAAGAAGGAGATTCATTAGCTCGTTATTTGCTTCGAATCGGAGAAATGAAAGAATCTATAAAAATAATTAGACAGGCCCTAGAAATAATTCCGGGAGGTCCCTATGAGAATTTAGAGGTTCGACGTTTAAATAAGGGAAAAGATTCGAAATGGAACGATTTTGAATCTCGATTTATCAGTAAAAAACCTTCCCCTACTTTTGAGTTATCAAAACAAGAACATTACGTGAGAGTAGAAGCTCCCAAGGGGGAATTAGGAATTTTTTTTATAGGAGATGATAACATTTTTCCCTGGAGATGGAAAATCCGACCACCTGGTTTTATTAATTTGCAGATTCCTCCTCAACTGGTTAAAAGGATGAAATTAGCCGATATCATGACGACTTTGGGTAGTATAGATATCATTATGGGAGAGGTTGATCGTTAAAATGGTGATTAATATAGCAGATCTCGAAGAACAAGCTATCAATTTATTTTCTCGATTGGGATTTTCAAAAGAAATATATAGTCTTATATGGATTCTAATTGAAATAATTATCCTTCTATTGGGAATTACGATAGGAGTATTAGTTATTGTATGGCTCGAAAGAAAAATATCTGCGGGAATACAACAACGCATTGGACCTGAATACGCCGGTCCTTTGGGAATTATTCAAGCTTTGACGGATGGAATAAAACTACTGCTAAAAGAGGATATTATCCCATCTAGGGGGGATATTTGGTTATTTAGTATTGGACCAGCGGTAGTGTTGATACCTATTTTTTTAGGCTATTTAGTAATTCCCTTTGGTCGCCACATTGTTTTAATTGATCTTAGTATAGGCGTTTTTTTTTGGATTGCAATTTCAAGTATTGCTCCCCTTGGACTGCTTATAGCAGGATATGCATCCAATAATAAATATTCTTTTTTAGGTGGTCTCCGAGCTGCTGCTCAAGCTATTAGTTACGAAATTCCTTTAGCTTTATGTGTGTTATCTATATCTCTACGTGTGATTCGTTGGAATATGAGATTCATTTTTCCCTTTTTTAGTTCTAAAAAGAGGGAAAAACAGAAGTTAATGGGATGAATATTCCGATCAAAAAACTAGATAGTCATATGGGTGAGATCAAACAGTTTACAAATCTTGCAGTAAGATGATTAAGTCCCATCCCCCATGTATAGGAGTGAGAGCATGCACAATCAGTGAAAACTGTGTGCCCCAGTTCATATATTAGTCATTGGGACCCAATAGCGGGGAGGCAAAGTATAAAAGTATGAAGTTACCGTCATTATATACTCAAAATCGAGCAAAGGTAGATGGTGAGAAACACCAAGATATAAAAAAGATTAGTGAAAAAACAAAAGAAACTGATATCTAGACCAAAGATAAAGATATTTCCATAGAAATGGGATAACAATAAGGACTTGACATTGGTAGGGATGATCAAGTAGTACTTCCCCAGAACCCCGATCTACAATATGTTTCTATCTACTTAAAAAAAATGGCTATCCAGAACGAAGTAATCCTTTAACACAGTTTTCTTTCTCTCGCAAAAAAAAAAATACTGAAGGTTAAGATAGGTTCAAAAGCTCCTATTATTTGTAGCAGACGGAATCTCATTGGTTCAATTTATGATCTGGTGCTTTTTTTTATTGTGTTCTTTATTTCTTAATGACCATTGAGAAGCCGTATGAAGTGAAAGTTTCACGTACGGTTTTGGAATAGAGATGAAAACAGTGATGTTTCTGTCGACTATAATTATCGAATAGTTCAAGTACAATTGATATAGTTGAAGCACAGTGCAGATATGGTTTTTTAGGATGGAATTTGTGGCGTCAACCTATAGGGTTTTTAGCTTTTTTCATCTCATCTCTGGCAGAATGTGAAAGATTGCCCTTTGATTTACCAGAAGCGGAAGAAGAATTGGTAGCGGGTTATCAAACTGAATATTCGGGTATCAAATTTGGTTTATTTTACGTTGCTTCTTATCTAAATCTATTAGCTTCTTCATTCTTTGTAACAGTTCTTTACTTGGGCGGGTGGAACTTATCAATTCCATTCATACCCATTCTGGAACATTTTGAATGGGATCCTATTTCTGGAATGAGCGGGGTCGTTAATATAACAATTGGGATCCTAATTATATTAGCTAAAGCCTATCTGTTCTTATTTATTTCTATCACGGCAAGATGGACCTTGCCTAGGATAAGAATGGACCAATTATTGGATCTTGGGTGGAAATTTCTTTTACCTATTGCTTTGGGTAATTTTTTACTAACAGCCTCTTTCCAACTTATTTTATTATAACTAACTCTTTTTTCTTCGTGAAGAGGTTCTTATCAATTTTGCAATATATCCAAATTTGATAGATCAAATCTATGAAGAGAAAGAAATTTCTATGATTATTCGATATGATTATTCGAGGAGATTTTACACATGTTCTCCATGGTAACTGGGTTTATGAATTATAGTGAACAAGCAATACAGGCTGCGAGATACATTGGACAAGGTTTTATGGTTACCTTATATCACATGAATCGTTTACCTATTACTATTCAATATCCCTATGAAAAATGGATCCCATCAGAACGATTTCGCGGGAGGATCCACTTTGAATTTGATAAATGTATTGCTTGTGAAGTATGCGTCCGTGTATGCCCGATCAATCTACCTGTTGTGGATTGGAAAGTCGGAATAGATATGGGGAAAAAACGATTGGAAAATTATAGTATTGATTTTGGAATTTGTATCTTTTGTGGAAATTGCGTGGAATATTGCCCCACAAATTGTCTAGCGATGACTGAAGAATATGAACTTTCGACCTATGATCGTCATGAATTAAATTATGATCACATTGCTTTAGGACGTTTACCAATATCTGTTGTTGAAGATTTAACAATTCAAACAATTCCGAGCTAAGCATATTAACTAACTTAGTATGTCTGAAGAAACTATGGACAAATTTTATGATCAAATCATTTCTATGATTATTCAGATTGAGCTCCGATTAAAGAGCATCTAATAAAAAAAAAAAAAAAGATTTCTCATTTTTTACAAATCAGGAATAAATAATTCTATTGACATTCCATTAATAATGTCAGATGTATGATTGATCGAAATCGATTATTGAGCTATAGATTAATTAATCAGTGCCCATATCAAATGAAATTACAAATCCAGTATAGCATATAGGTAAATGGGCTAACTTTTTATTTAGTGAATGGGAGGAAATAATATTCAAAGTTATTGTACACATAATGAATCGACCTGAATCTATATCTGATATTCTTTTGTTGGCTCCTCTAACGCTAAGTCTTCTATTAGGAGGTATAGGAGTAGTATTACTTACTAATATAATTTATTCCGCTCTTTCATTGGGGTTAGTTCTAATTTGTATATCTTTTTTCTATATTATACTGAACGCGGATTTCGTAGCTGTTGCACAAATCCTGATCTACATAGGAGCTGTTAATATTTTGATTCTATTTGCTGTGATGTTGATAAATAATCCAAAATATCCCAATTATGCCGCTCCCTGGACTATCGGAGATAGCATTACTTCAATAGTTTGTACAAGTCTTTTTTGTTCACTAATTACTATTATCTTGAACATATCATGGTTCGGAATATTTCTGACTCAAAAATCAGATCAAATGTTAGAACGAGATTTAACGAACAATATTCAACGTATTGGGGCTCATTTATCCACTGATTTTTTCCTTCCATTCGAACTTATTTCTCTAATTCTTCTAATTGCTCTTATAGGAGCCATTACTATAGCTCGTCGAGAAGAAACAGTTTGAAAATGAAAGCTCTCGTGCGGCATAAATACGCTGTTTTATCTAGAAACTACCACTTTTGTTTGTATCTGAAGAGATCAAGGTATGAGGAATTCCTCTATTATGCTCGAACATGCGCTTCTTTTAGGTGCTTATTTATTCTCTATCGGTATTTATGGGCTAGTAACAAGTCGAAACATGGTTAAAGCACTTATGTGTCTTGAGCTAATACTCAATGCAGTTAATTTAAACCTAGTAACATTCTCCTATTTTTTTGATAGTAGGCAAGTAAAGGGGGATATCTTTTCGATCTTTGTTATAGCTATTGCTGCTGCTGAAGCAGCTATTGGATTAGCTATTGTTCTGGCAATATATCGTAACAGAAAATCAACTCGTATCGATCAATTTAATTTGTCAAAATGGTAATAAAGATCTCCTTCCATATGAAAAATAATTTGTATATCTATTTCTATTCAAATAGATACTAGGTTTGTCTCCCTAAAAATAGATCTAAATCCTTTATTTATAGAGGGATTTTTTTCTAAAATCAATCAAGAGCATAATTCATATTTTAACTCATTATCCAAATGATCTGTTTAAGACCAGATTGGGTAAAATGTTTTATAAAGCAAAAAGATAGAATCCGAATCTATTCATTATATCACCGATAATACAATTATTGATTTGCTTGATATTCATAATATATCATCACTGGCCATATATTAAAAAAATCTTATTCAATGAAACACTTTTTCTACTAATGGAGTTCTTAGATTCAATGGCACATTCAGTCAAAATTTATGATACATGTATTGGTTGTACCCAGTGTGTACGAGCGTGTCCCACAGATGTATTAGAAATGATACCTTGGGAAGGATGTAAAGCTAAGCAAATTGCTTCTGCTCCAAGAACAGAAGACTGCGTAGGTTGTAAGAGGTGTGAATCGGCTTGTCCAACGGATTTTTTAAGTGTACGTGTTTATTTATGGCATGAAACAACGCGCAGTATGGGTCTAGCTTACTGATCCATCAAAAAAGAAAAAGAGTTAGTCCCATACATATTTTTCATTCTCCTTTTCCTCTTTCACTGATCAAAACCCATATTCGACCCAAAAATGAAGGCATGGGTTTTGATATAGAAAGTCTCTTTTCTCTTCATTATGAGTAATTGTAATTTACCTTGGTTAACAATAATTGTTATTTTGCCCATATCTGCGGGGTTATTAATCCCTTTATTTCCCCATAAAGGAAATAAAATGATTCGATGGTATACCCTAGGTATTTGCTTATTAGATCTTCTTTTAATGACCTATATATTCCGTTATCATTATCATTTTGATAATTCATTAATCCAATTGGAAGAGGATTATAACTGGATAAGCCTTATTCATTTTCATTGGAAACTGGGAATTGATGGATTTTCCATTGGGCTTATTTTATTAACGGGATTTATAACTACTTTAGCTACTTTAGCTGCTTGGCCAGTTACTCGAAATCCGCGATTATTCTATTTCTTGATGTTGGCAATGTACAGCGGACAATTGGGATTATTTGCTTCTCGAGATATTCTTCTTTTCTTTCTCATGTGGGAGTTGGAACTAATTCCTGTGTACTTACTTTTATGCATGTGGGGGGGAAAAAGACGTCTCTATTCAGCCACAAAATTTCTTTTGTATACTGCGGGTGGTTCCATTTTTATTTTAATGGGAGCTTTAAGTATGGGTCTCTATGGATCTCATGGACCAGCATTCGATTTCGAATTATTAGCTAAAAAAGATTATCCCATCACACTTGAAATGCTATTCTATTTAGGGTTTTTGATCGCTTATGCAATAAAATTACCAATCTTCCCTTTACATACCTGGTTACCGGATACTCATGGGGAAGCACATTATAGTACATGTATGCTTTTGGCCGGAGTTCTATTGAAAATGGGAGGATATGGGTTGATTCGGATCAATATGGAATTGTTACCTCATGCTCATTCTTTGTTTTCACCGTGGTTGATTATCATAGGAGCAGTGCAAATTATCTATGCAGCTCTAACTTCTATGGGTCAACGCAATTTGAAAAGAAGGATAGCCTATTCATCAATATCTCATATGGGTTTTGTAATTATAGGAATTGGTTCCATGACGTATACAGGTCTCAATGGAGCCATTTTGCAAATGATTTCTCATGGATTAATTGGCGCTGCACTTTTTTTCTTAGTAGGAACAAGTTATGATAGGATACGTACTCTTTTTCTTGATGAAATGGGAGGAATCGCTATATCAATTCCTAAAATCTTTACTATGTTCAGTAGCTTTTCAATGGCTTCTCTTGCATTGCCAGGAATGAGTGGTTTTGTAGCAGAATTTATGATATTTTTGGGCATAATTACTAATCATAATTATTCTTCGACCTTTCGGATCATTATTACTGCAATAGCGGCAATTGGAATGATATTAACTCCCATTTATTTGTTATCCATGTTACGTCGAATGTTTTATGGATATAAGGTTTTTAATATCCCGAATCCTTATTTTCAAGATTCGGGACCACGCGAACTTTTTATTTTGATCTGTCTCTTTCTACCAATCATAGGTATTGGTCTTTACCCCGATCTAGTCCTATTTTTATATAGTGCTAAGGTGGAAGCTATTTTTTCTCAATCTTTCTATTTATCAAAATCATTTTTTTAATAAATACAATCTTCCAGAAGAATTGGAAACTATAACTATATAATAGTTTCTAGTTATTTCTATCTTTATGAGAAGACATTAATACGAATGAAATAGAGAAAATCGCTCTCTAGTTCGAGTTATTTCAAGTAGTTTTTATCCCCTTTGAAATAACTTGGACGAACTCCCTATCAATTCAATAACATAGAATTACTGATGACTATTCGTAAATAATCAATATTATTTATATTATATTGAAATAAATATATTGAAATAAATATATTGAAATAAATATTAATATAGGTATCCTTTTTCATACTTATACAAATTTCATACTTATACAAAGTGTATATGCCAGAAACCAGATTTGAACTGGTGACACAAGGATTTTCAGTCCTCTGCTCTACCAACTGAGCTATCCCGGCTGTTCCCCTGTGCATCATACTAGCACAGTAACCAAACTCCTGTCAACTAGCAAAAAGGGTAAAAGACAGCATTTGAACGAGTAGAAGCAACGATACAACTAAAAACATCATTTATACAATAAATAATACACAATATATATATTGTGCATTAAATAATACAATATATATATATTGTGTATTATTTGTGTATGTTATATACAGTTTTTGTGTATGTTATATACAGTTATATACAAAGAAAAGATGTATATAGAAGAGAAGCAGACATTGGTCATACAATTAAAACTTCTTATGTTCTAAGACACTTAACAAATCGAAAATAAAACAGATAACCTGGGGATAGAGGGACTCGAACCCTCACGATCTATAAAACCAACGGATTTTCCTCCTACTCCAATTTTCATTGTTGTTGACATTGACATGTAGAATTGGGCTCTATCTTTATCCTCGTACAATTAATTTTAATTACTTCCAAAAATGGATTGTATCCAATCCAAATTATGTTGATTCGTTAGAATAGCTTCCGTTGAGTCTCTGCACCTATCCCGTTCTCGGAAAGGAAACTATTGTCTCTAGAAATCGGATTTGGCTCAGGATTGCCCATTCAAAATATCCCAGGGTTCCCTGGATTTGGATGCTATCACTTGGTAAGTTTCCATACCAAGGCTCAAAAAATTTAAGTCCGTAGCGTCTACCGATTCCGCCATATCCCCTTCTTGTAGAACGAAATCATAAAACAATAATTGCATCCCATCAATTATTTCATTTGCATGAGCATTATATTCTTTCTGCATTTTTGATGCAATGTTGTTATCGTCCCATCCTACACCGCAAAAATATCCCTTTCTCTATTTAGAATCTTATCGAAATCATATTTCCCTTCTATAAGTCTTTTTTTTTCAATTCAATAATACTGTTCCACCTGGGACGGAAGGATTCGAACCTTCGAAATAACAGGACCAAAACCTGCTGCCTTACCGCTTGGCCACGCCCCATTATTGTTTTATAATAATCCATTAAGATAAATTGATGCAATGTTTCATTTGAATCTGAATTACATTATTATAATTCGATTCGCTATGCAATTATGCATAACCGGAGGGGCATAGATTCTTGAGTTAATCAGATCTCTAACTATAGGGGAACCTAAAAAGAAACAAGAATATACATTCATTGGTCATTCCCTATCAGAATAGGTAAAATATTGTATAAATAAATGATCCCTTCCAACTCGAAGACTAAAAGTCTAATTTTGTCCAACAATTCGATGGATTGGACAAATACTTTTAGATCTTTACATTATTCATCGGAGAATCAAAATGTCAGTTATCCTCAACTTCCATATTTGTCTAGACAATGTCGCTTTTCATTTGAATAATCCCTTTTTTGCCAAATTGCCTGAAGCTTATGCAATTTTTGATCCAATTGTTAATGTAATGCCCATTATCCCTCTGTTCTTTTTTTTATTAGCCTTTGCTTGGCAAGCTGCCGTAAGTTTTCGATAACGATAATCTAAGTTTTTATTGATTTTTGACATATATATTTTTTTCTATCATTTTATTCTGATTAGTTATTACAAATTATTATTAGTTAGTTGTTACAATTTAACTATTTCTAATTGGATCATTTTCATTAACTAAAGTGATGTAACACTCTTTTTCCTTGTTCTGATGTTTATTTTGTGATACATCTATTCTCGACAGATCAAAATGACTTTAGTCAATATCAACGGCATCACAGTTGCAGTTTAGTTGATTAGCTAGTGATTAGAATATGTTATTAGAAATCTTTCAATATTCTATTTAAACAACGAGTAAGGATGATAATTTATCTTATCTATTCCAAATTTTCTTCTATTTTAGACACAGACTGTACTTGTTTCAACAAGTTTAGGATAGTTTAATTAGTATTCGAATTCCTATTTATCCTGTTCAATTCCGAGCAAAGAAGAAAAGAGAAACAGAATAGATTCAATTTTGAATCTGCTTTTTTTATTTGCTCAGCCAATGCCAATATATGATACAAAAATTGATGATTTATTCCGTTTTCTAATAAGAATAATTTCGGAGATTACATTATGCTTACTCTTAAGCTGTTCGTTTACACAGTAGTGATATTTTTTGTTTCTCTCTTTATCTTTGGATTCCTATCAAACGATCCAGGACGAAATCCTGGGCGTAAAGAATAGAAAAGAAGATTAGAAAGTAGATTTTCTAAAACCCCTTATAGGTTTTGAGGAGTCATCTCAGACTGAACGGAGAGAGAGGGATTCGAACCCTCGGTACAAAATAGTTTGTACAACGGATTAGCAATCCACCGCTTTAGTCCGCTCAGCCATCTCTCCTAGATGGCGGATCTAAAATGAATATAGCATTTCACTAAATAAAGACCAACATTTGTGAGAATCCAATTTATCTTTTTTTATTCCATTCCAAACAATTTTTCGCTTTCTCTAGCCCGGCCAGTATCTGGCCAGGCCATTATCTTTCCTAGATAAGGAATTAATTGACTAAATTATGAAGAATACAGTGCTCTACCTAATCTGAAAGCTAAAATCATTATTAGAAAAGTAACAGCAATAAAAAGGGCTATCAAAATTTGACCTTGTGATATCATTTCTTATATTTCCTTTTATGTATTCTATTTTTATCTTATATATTTTTTAATTCCAATTATTTCAGACTAGAATCTGGATAAGATGTTCTAGATTGGATTGAAAATGTATAGATCATATTGAAGGGTAAAAAAGAGATTTCAAAGACTAAAAGTGGATCATTTGTATATTTTCTATATCTGTCATAAAGAAAAACTAATTCCAAATTACTTGAATTATTCTAAAGAATGTGTTAATAATCATAACAACTATCTATAATTAGACTAGTTACTAAAGAAAATAATACTATTAGTCATGGTACAATATTGATTAAGGATTTTTCTTGTAAGAGTAAAAACAAAACAATAAGGTAAGGGACGGAAGAAGTGAAAAGAAACTATCTGTTATTGAGTTTTCAGGAATAGGAAAATATGATGATCGAAACTTGCATTAGATTCTTATTAGAATCTAAAAATTACTTTTTTATTTTCCTTCCCTATTGGACAAAAAATCGATCTGTATGATACAATGAAATTGTGGCGGGTATAGTTTAGTGGTAAAAGTGTGATTCGTTCTATCATTATATTCAACAGAGTTGAAGGATCTTTCAACTCTCGTTTCTATTTTTTTATATAAAAAACTCTATTTACTATATAGGTTCTAAACCTCTCCTATGAATACCCTGGGTCAGGAAAGGAATTGTGCGCATTCTCGTCATTTGAATTTGGAATGATAAAATGACCATATTTTCCATTCAAGATGGCGAAACAGAATGTAGAATTTTTGAAAGGATTAGACCGATCTATCTAATCGGATCAATCAAAGATCCATGGATATCAAAATATTCTTTTTCATCGTAACTAAACTAAATGTTCAACTACGAGAATAACAAAAGTTGGAGTCAAATAGCTAGGTAACAGTGACTTTGGTTTACTTTAGTCACCGTGATTTTGTTTGAGCTCGGTGAAATTTGATTTCCTCTAGGATCGCAATCAGTAGAAATAGGGAACGAAGTAATTAGAAAGATTTTTGAGTCCAATATTAAGAATTTTTCAATCTTATCTTTCTATAGGGATCATCTATCAAGTGAATAGGTATTTTCTATTTTAGGTTCTTCACCTGAAGTTAAGAGTAAAGAACTACAAATACAACTAACATAGATGTTATGAAGCAGAGCATAAATAATTTATGTATTATGTGAATGTGAAAAAGCGTTTTTTTTTTTCAGACCTCCCTTTCTATCTCTTTCTCATGGAGGAGCCGAATGAAATGAAATTTTCATGTTCGGTTCTGAATTAGAGGCGTTAATCAACGTCGACTATAACCCCTAGCCTTCCAAGCTAACGATGCGGGTTCGATTCCCGCTACCCGCTCATTCATCTTTCTTATTCTTATTTCATTTTTCATGTCCATGTTACCTACCTATTCTTTCTCTTTCGTTCCCGAATCTCGTTGTGAATAGAGAAAAAATCATACTTTTTTATTCCCAATCGAGAAAGTATTTCAAGGAATCATGAAAATAAAGCGTCCATCGTCTAATGGATAGGACAGAGGTCTTCTAAACCTTAGGTATAGGTTCAAATCCTATTGGACGTAATAATTCGACGTTATGCTTTGTTAAATGTCGCAAAATGATTATTTAGCTCTTTTATACTATTTCGAGCAGAGATTTTCTTGAATAGCTTCTTTTAAGAGATCTTCCGCTTGTTGCGTGAATGCCCCAGTAGAACGTATAATTTCTCCAAACTGGGGTTTCTTTTTTACTAAAGACTCGCGCAAGTTAGAAATAAATTTTTTAACTTGTACGATCTCTAATACATCTAGATATCCATTTGTTCCGGTATAAATCATAGCTATTTGTTCTTCCACTGTCAAAGGATCTGATTGAGATTGCTTGAGCAACTCGCGTAATCGTTGACCTCTTGCCAATTGATCTTGCGTAGTTTTATCAAGATCAGAAGCGAATTGTGCAAAAGATTCTAACTCTGCAAGTTGAGCTAATTCTAATTTTAATTTCCCAGCTACTTGTTTCATAGCTTTCATCTGAGCTGCGGATCCTACTCTAGATACGGAAAGACCCACATTAATGGCAGGTTGAATTCCTGCATTGAATAGATCAGCTGACAAGAAGATTTGTCCGTCGGTAATGGAAATGACGTTAGTGGGAATATAAGCTGAGACATCTCCAGCTTGAGTTTCAACTATTGGTAAAGCAGTCAAACTACCTCCACCTAACTGCGAATTTAATTTAGCTGCTCTTTCTAATAAGCGAGAATGTAAATAGAAAACATCTCCTGGATAAGCTTCCCGGCCAGGTGGCCTTCTTAATAGAAGAGACATTTGTCGATAAGCTTGTGCTTGTTTGGAAAGATCATCATAAATGATTAATGTATGTTGTTCTTTATACATAAAGTATTCGGCTAAAGCTGCTCCTGTATAAGGAGCAAGATATTGTAATGTAGCAGGAGAATCTGCAGTTTCCGCTACCACAATGGTATACTCCATTGCGCCACGTTCTTGGAACATATTAACTACCTGAGCTACCGAAGAAGCTTTTTGACCAATAGCGACATAAACACATATTACATTCTGATTTTTTTGATTTAGAATTGTATCTGTAGCTACTGCCGTCTTACCGGTCTGTCTGTCCCCAATAATCAATTCTCGCTGACCGCGTCCTATAGGGATCATAGAATCAATAGCAATAAGACCCGTTTGAAGAGGTTCATATACAGAACGTCTTGAAATAATACCTGGAGCGGGAGATTCGATCAATCGAGATTGAGAAGATGAGATCTTCCCCTTACCATCAATAGGTCGAGCTAGCGCATTTACAACTCGACCTAAATAAGCATCACTTACTGGTATCTGAGCAATTTTCCCCGTTGCTCTCACGGAACTACCCTCTTGTATCATCAAACCATCACCCATTAATACAGCTCCAACATTATCTGATTCTAGATTTAGGGCAATACCTACTGTACCATCTACAAATTCTACTAATTCCCCTGCCATTACTTTATCAAGACCATGAATACGAGCAATGCCATCTCCTACTTGAAGTACAGTGCCAATATTAACAACCTTGACTTCGTTATTATATTGTTCAATCTGTTTACGTATCATACTACTGATTTCATCGGGTCGAATAGTTACCATTAACACTAGTTAATTCTCTTTTGAAAAATAAGACCTAGATTATACGAATAGAATTTCATTGAAAACAAAAAACATAAATATATATGAATTATATATATATATAATATAATTTATATTATATATTATATATGAATTAATAGATCTATATGATCTATATTATTTATAGATCTATATATATAGAATATGTATATATACATTATTATTAATTAATCAGTTATGTTTTTCATGGCTAGGAGCAAGTCGATATTATGTTCGATCGTACGTAAATGTAACTCGCTATTCAGACGATTATTCAGAGTTCCTAGAGCTCTTTGGACAGCTTGGCGAGAAATTTGTTGTCGAACCTTTTCAATTACTCTTTGTTGTTCCAAGTGAACGGTTTCATTCTTTGAATTTTCTAACTGTTTCAAATTAAAAGAAGCAACATTGATAAGCTTTTCTTTTTCTTGTTCTATTTCAGAGTATCCATTTTCCCGAATTTCACGCGCTCGCATTTCTACTTCGCGTAAGCGAGCCCGGGCTTGCTCAAGCTGATTAGCAGCTCCTTTACATAATTCTTCAGAACTCTGAATAGTACTCACTATTTTCTGTTTACGGTTATCTAATAAATTACTTAATGAAAGTAGATTATCTATTCATAAGTTGAACGAATAATCTCTTCCCAAACCGAACACGAATCTTTCGATTCATTCGGCTTTCCCGCTCGGTTTTTTACCAAGCCTACCCTTTTCGTTCATATTATGTAAATAAAAAAAAGATCAATCTATCAAAGACCGAAATCTACGAAGGGCTCTTTTGCCAAAAGGGGTTTTTTATTATCAACTGAGTTGTTGTTTTTTCTTTTCGTATTTTTTCTTGAATAAATTCGCTTTTGTGTAGGTCGTCGGTTCCGCATTTAAACCCCAAAAATTGGATTGGATGGGAGATTAGGACTATTTTTCAGTAGATAGATTGAATAATTCCATTGATATGAATGTTATATATCGAATTAACCTCCAACTATGCCTTTGAACCCATCTCATATTAGCACAGCGGTTGAAAGAGTACCAGTTTTGCTTGGACTTCAAGCAGTTTAGCTTTAACCATTCTAAAGATTTTCCCATATTGGTTGGGATTGGTCAAAAATTTCCCAATCAATTACGAAATGCTATAGTTCTTCCATATTGATTTTTTTTTTAGAAGTAATTCGTTGAGATCATGCACTTTTCTATCTACAAAATGCAGTTGGTTGGATCCAGCTAGATTATTCAAATATACAACTCGCACACACTCCCTTTCCGAAATAGGTCAGTACACCAAGCACCACACTGAGATTTATTATATTTGTTTCTAAAATATTGGTATTTAACCTGAAACCCTCAGCGGAGGATAAAAAAATTAGGGAAATGAAAGAATCAGTTACATTTTTCATACGCTCTCCCCTCATAGATAAGGATACTTTCACAAAGTTTTTTCTCCAACTCGATTCATTCTGGATAAACAGATTTCGAGTACTTAGTAAGTCCCAGGTCCCGCATAACGATAAATAAGGATAGAATAAAAAAAACTTTGCTCAACCTATCTACTTCTCCGAGTGTCGCAAGTCTTTCTGACCAAAACAAGTGACGTATAAGTCCATTATTTATGGATCAGCCCCTCCCCTATTGGCTGAACAAGAAAATTGATAAAGGGGGGGGTCCTTAACAAAGAATACGGATTTTAGTCTCCGAGATTAAACAAATGGATTAGCAAATAAAAGTGCTAGAGCTACAACTAATCCATAAATAGTTAAAGCTTCCATAAAAGCTAAACTTAGCAGTAAGGTACCTCGTATTTTACCCTCCGCCTCCGGTTGTCTCGCAATACCTTCAACAGCTTGTCCCGCAGCAGTGCCTTGACCAATGCCAGGTCCAATAGAAGCAAGGCCTACGGATAATCCAGCAGCAATAACGGAAGCAGCAGAAATCAAAGGATTCATGGTAATCTCCTCTTAGATTAATAAATGGTGGATAATATGATAGTTTTATCTATTGATTTGATTGTTCACGTTCAACTAGAGAACAATTTCTTTTCTTTGAAAACAACTCAATTTTGATTCGACAAAATGGTATTAAAAAATTATAGAAATCCTCTACCCTTATATTATATTCTTTTTTAGATGAAATATCCTATCTCTAAAGAATTAGAGATAGAGTATATAAACAAACTATGTACATAAAACGTATGTATCCCTTCGAGTCATTGCTCGAAACCGGGATACACACATAGTTTACTAAACTAATTCCCATTAGTAAACATGAATCTACAAATATGATCTATTTTAATCTATTGATTTTATCGACGGGTGAGGTGATCCTTAATTTTTCGACTAAGATCTTAGAGATTCAGTATTTTCATTTATGACTATAATTAAGGGAGAATCAAAATGGAAAGAACATTTAACGTTTTCTAAATGAGCAAATGATTATTATTAATTTGAATTAAAAGACTAAGTCCAATTAATTAAATTAATGATGACCCTCCATGGATTCTCCTATATAAGCTGCGGCTAGAGTTGCAAAGATTAGAGCTTGAATGCCACTTGTAAATAATCCTAGGAGCATTACAGGTATAGGTACCACTAAAGGTACTAAGGAAACAAGAACGGCAACTACCAATTCGTCAGCTAATATATTTCCAAAAAGTCGAAAACTAAGTGATAGAGGTTTCGTAAAATCTTCTAATATGTTAATCGGTAAAAGTATTGGGGTTGGTTGAATATATTTACCAAAATAGCCTAAACCCCTCTTTGTAAGACCTGCATAAAAATAAGCTACTGATGTGAGCAAAGCTAGAGCTACTGTAGTATTAATATCATTTGTAGGCGCGGCTAATTCCCCATGAGGTAATTGAAAAATTCCCCAGGGGAAAAGAGCACCTGCCCAATTAGAAACAAAGATAAATAGAAACATGGTTCCTATAAAAGAAACCCAAGGACCATATTCTTCTTCGCCAATCTGAGTTCTAGCCAAGTCCCGAACAAATTCGAGAACATATTCCACAAAATTTTGAGCTCCGTTTGGAACAATTTGTGGGTCTTGAACAGCTAGAGTAGCTGAACTTAATAATATAGCAATTACAATCCAGGAAGTTATAAGTACCTGTGCATGAACTTGGAACCCCCCTATTTGCCAATAAAAATGCTGACCTACTTCCACACCGGATATCTCATAGAAAAAATTCAGCGTGTTAATAGGAAATTGTACAATATTCATATTACCCTTTCTATATAAAGATTAATTAAAAAAAAAATGATTTTGGTTCAATGACCGATTCCTCAATTATTTCACTATCATCAGTCAGGCTACGAAAGAAAATAATGAAATGATTATTTCATTGATTAAGAAGATTTCTGTATTTCTAGACAAATATATCTTAATCCATTCTCTAAGATTTGGGAATAGTAGCCAACTTAGTTTTAGCTTCTCTTTTTTTTTGTCTATTCACTTTTTATAAAATTACAATGCTCTACCCGTGCGAATTGCTAAAATTAATTTATTTAGGATCAGTCGGATTGGTCCTCTACTATCATCATTGGCTGGGATTGGGATATCCACGAGATCCGGGTCACAATCTGTATCAACTAAGCAAATTGTGGGAATACCCAAAGTTCTACATTCCCGAATAGCAGTATATTCTCCTTTTTGATCGAGAATTATTACAATATCGGGCAATTTTTTCATGTATCTAATACCTCCCAGATCTTCCTGTAATTTGTTCAATTCTCTCCTGAGTATTGCTGCTTCTTTCTTCGTAAATTGATCAAATCCTCCCGTCTTTTTTTTTTTCATTAAATTTTTGAATTTTTCAAGTCTTGCTTCTGTAGTAAACCAATTCGTTAACATACCCGCGAACCATTTTTTATTTACATAATGACATCGACCTGCTAAAGCAGCTAATTTAGCTGCATCAGCTGTTTGATGTTTTGTACCAACTATCATAAATTGTTTTCCTCTTTTTGCTCCATCAAACACAAAATCACAGGCTTCTGATAAAAAACGAGCGGTATAAGTCAAATTTAGAATATGACTATTTTTACGTTCTTTAAAAATGTAAGGTGCCATTTTAGGATTCCATTTTTTTGTCTCATGACCAAAATGAACTCCTACTTTTACCATCTCTTTCAAATTGATGTTCCAATTTTTTTTCGTCATTTTCTTCTTTTACTTTTTAATATGAACTGGATGTAATATCTACATTCCAATGGAATGGGTTAGATTGCTTGCCGTAGCATACTTGGTACAAGTATTCATTTGATTTTTTATTTCTTTTTATACAATTAAAGCAAAAGCAAATTGTTAGATTTCTTTCTTTACTCGTTTTGATTTTTTCTTTATTTTGACTAGTTTTTTTAAAACTTTTTTTTTTTGTTTTTGCAATAAAAATTTCAAGAAAAAATCTTTCACTTTTATTCTAAATATACTTTTCTTACTCATTTTCGGATCTATTTTACTCCGTTTTTTCAAAGGGTTGAATCCAGTACCAACAGGTATCATTCTCCCGAGAATAACATTTTCCTTCAAGCCCTTCAACCAATCAATGCGACCTTGAAGAGCAGATTTCGCTAAGACCCGAGCAGTTTCCTGAAAACTCGCTTCCGATAGAAAACTTTGAGTATTCAGAGATGCCTTTGTCATTCCCAATAAAATGGTTCGATAGTTTATTCTTTTTTCGAGAGCACGATCCATTCTTTGTGCTTGTGATAATCCAATGAGTTCTCCGGGTAAAAAAAGACTATTTAGTCCATTTTCAAAATTTTTATTTTCGGACTTTTCGACATCTACAACTAAAACTTTCGATGTAATTTGGCGCACAATAATTTCTATATGCTTATCAGAAATTTGTACCCCCTGGGATCGATAAATCTTTTGAATTTCATTGACCAACTGATTCTGACTATCCTCCATAGTTATTCTAACACTGGTGAATGACCCCCAAAAGTTTCCAAAAAATCTTGCCAGGTGTCTGTTCAATTCTTTAAATTTTTTTTTTCGATTTTTCGATATTAAAGTATTCGAGCGGGCTTCTGATAATTGTTCAACTTTAGGAAGACCTTGAATTATATCATCGGATTTTAATCTTTCGTATGACATGGTCATTAATGTATCTCCTTCGTAAAGAATTTTCCCATAATAACTATTATGAGTTGCTCCTCGAGTACCCAAATAGGGTTTAGCTAATCTAATGATAAAAGATTCCTCACGAACAACTACAATTTGACCAGATCCTTGGAGTTGTTTATCTTCGAATATCCATATACTTTTGCAAAAAAATTGTCCAAGGCTGACTACTGGAAATGTTTTTTCAAAAAAATTGGATAGGGAAAAGTACAAATTAAAATTGAAAAGAATATTTCTGCATGAATCAAATTTATAAATTTCCCTCTTTTCGTCCATAAAATAGCATTTAGCTACTTGAAAAGTATTCGAGTCATTGTTAGAAATTGAACGTTCATTTAGTAATACTTTTTTATAAGTCATCAAACGACAGTATGGAAAACGACTAGCAATACTATGTAAATAACCCAGGAGACCTGACAATGCAATTTTTTTATTTGCATCCGACTTTTTTACTGTATTTAAGCTTTTTAAATCATTAAACAAAACGATTTGCAAAAAATCAGAAGTAGACAGAATAATAAAAGATTTCTCTTTTTTATTCTCATTAGGTACTGAACGAATAGTTCCCTTACTAAGTAATTTACTTTGATCATTCGAAACAAAAGAATTAGTGTGACCTAATTTGTTATGAAACAAAAATGGAGAACTTGCCATATTAAAAAAAGGGTATTTCAGCAAGCTAATTTGAATCATATTGATAATGATCTTATTTGTTCTTACTGAAATGAGAGAAGCATAAGCCTTTTTTCTTTTGAATCTGGGCCTTCCGTCTAATTGATTTTCAAGAAAATTCCTTTCTTTTTCAATCGAATAACCCCCGAGAATATTCCCATATTTTATCATTTTTGAACGAGGGTCATTCAAAAAAGCAAAAATGTTGTTATTTTCATTTTTATATAAAATATGTTCATTTTTATAGAAAATAGATTCTATAGGCATTCTAAGAATTAAATGAGGATAAGGGATTCTTCGCTTTCCCAATTGTTTATCACACCATAATGGTCCGATGAGTTCATTTTTTACCCTCATATTGTTGGTATTTTCAAAAAGAATGGTGCAATCGATAGAGTCTTGATGCTCGTTAGCTATGGTTCGATCAGTTTCGAGATAATTGAAGATTTTTTTCCCTCTTTCAAAACAGTTTGAGTCAACTGATTCGTGTTTCACCTGATCCACTGAATAATTCGAAAGTGATTTATGCTTGTAAAGAAGAAGTTCTGTAATATCCACTTGATCTTGATCTTTATGAAAAGCAGATTCATATATCCCTCCCGATAATACCCATAAATGAGTTGTCTTTTCTATTAAATTAGACGGCATAGGGATATTCCAGTGCATTTCTCCTGTCAGGCCAGAATATATAGATTTCTTTACTTTCTCTTTAAAAGGGGGTTTTTTTGCACGAATCTCAGCAATTATTTGTTCCGATTCCACGAGTTGATTATTCTGAATGAATAGCAAGCTTTCTGGCGGAATCGTTAAGTTTTGTACTTCATATTGGTTATCGATAGTCACGTCTAAACTATTATGACATATATAAGCAGGGTGCCCATGACGGGTGCGGGTAGGAAAAACGAGATTTTCGTTGAATTCCATTTTCCCGGTGAACGGGGCTCGTATATGTTCTGCAATGTCACCCGTAAATACCCCACCAGTATGAAAAGTCCTTAATGTTAGTTGAGTTCCCGGCTCTCCAATTGATTGACCTGCAATAATGCCAACTGCTTCTCCTAATTCGATTAAGTTACTATGAGTAGTATTCCGACCATAACATAATTGACAAATACAAGATATACTTTTGCAAGTAAAAGGGGTTCGTATATATATTGGTTGTATTTGGAAATAATAGAATTGATTGGCAAGTTTAATCCCAATATCTTCATTGCGTGTGGCAATACATCTTCCCTTTATATATACATCATCTGCTAATACGCGCCCAATGAGTGTTTGTAGAACAAATTGATTTTTGATTGTTTCTTGATCTTGAATAAGATTTACAAAAAGACCTTGGATAGTACCACAATCTACTTTACGTACAACGAGGTGTTGTACTACTTCAACAAGTCTACGTGTGAGATATCCAGCATCTGCTGTTCGTATAGAAGTATCTACAACTCCTTTACGAGCACCGTAACAGGAAATAATATATTCTGTTAAGGAAAGTCCTTCCCGTAAATTTCCTTGAATGGGTAGATCGACAATTTTTCCTTGAGGATCTGACATTAATCCTCTCATACCTACTAATTGGTGAACTTGAGATATACTTCCTCTAGCTCCTGAAAAGGACATCATATGTACTGGATTAAGAGGATCAGTCATCTTAAAATTCGGATTCATTTCTCGTTTCAAATATTCACTGGTAGCATGCCATATCTCAATCAATTGACGTAATTTTTCCACTGCATGTACATTTCCATAATCATGATGTCTTTCCGAAGCAAACCCTTGTTGTTGCACATCTTGGATAAGCCATAGTTTAGCTGGTGTTGTTAAAAGATCATCAATTCCTAATGAAATAGCTGCATCGGTAGCTTGCTGGAAACCTAAAATCTTCAGTTGATCTAATACATGTGATGTATATGTCATTCCAAATTGATTTACGAATCTTTTAATAAGGTGCTTCATAACAAATTTATCCATCCCTTTATTAAAAAAGGGCACTTCAAAAGGAAAGGGTACTTTGAATTTAGGTTGTATCATAAGAATAAAATGGGTATTTTGAATTTAGGTTGTATCATAAGAAATTTAGGTTGTATCATAAGAATAAAATATCTCCATTTTGGATAAAATCTCCCCATTTTGGGTTGGGGAGTAGGAATCGGCAATGGGTTTAAGCTCCAAAGCTCCCTTAATCTTTATCTCTGCATGAATGAAAGGATCATAAGATTAATAATATTAAATTCTGAATAGTGACAGTTCTTGTCGGATATCATAAGTCCACAAGCCTTTTATAGCTTCTTCTATTTCTCGATTAAAACGAATACGACCAACGGTCGTTCGAATGTATTTATTAAGTATTCCCCCCACTCTACATTTTCTTATTCGAAAATGATCATAGATTTCGTAGAAGGTACCGAAAGATTCATATTGAACTTCGATAGGAAGTTCTCGATTTACTGAATTAATAATAGAGGTATCTATATCTCTCCTCCATCGGAGCCATAAAGGACTGTCTAAATCAATTTGTTTTTGTTCATAAGCTTTAAGCGCATCATCATAGCTATAAAACGAAGGTGAGACGATCTTCTTTTTTGAATTATTCGGGTGGTATCTATTTTCATAAATGCCGTGGTTTTTTTGAATAGTGGATCTATAAAGTCCTAGAAGCATATCTTGAGTCGGTACACAAATAGGGTCTCCTATAGTTGGAGAGATAAGATTGAGATGAGAAAACATAAGTAAACGAGCTTCTACTTGAGCTTCCATAGATAAAGGTATGTGGACAGCCATCTGATCTCCGTCAAAGTCTGCATTAAATCCTGCACAAACCAATGGGTGTAACCGAATGGCACGTTCTTTTATTAAAATGGGTAGAAATGCTTGTATTCCTAATCTGTGTAAGGTGGGTGCTCGATTTAACAATATGGGATGTCTTTGGATAGTCTGTTTAAGTACGTTCCATATAATAGGTTTCCTATCTCGAATTAAAAATTTAGCAGTTCTTAGATTGGGAGCAATCTGTCGTTCAACTAGATCACGAATTAAAAATGCTTGAAAAAGCTCTATTGCGATTTCTCGGGGTAATCCACATTGATACAATGAGAGATGGGGACCTACCACAATAACAGAACGACCCGAATAATCGACCCGTTTTCCAAGTAAATTTTCACGAAATCTTCCTTCTTTCCCTTGGAGGAAATCTGAGAACGATTTATAAGGTCTATCCTTATTATCTTTCACCGGTTGCGCGCCTATACTGTTATCAAGAAGTGCATCTACAGCTTTTTGGACTAATTTCTTTTGATCAAACAATAAATTTGGTATTAGAAATGCACGAGTCCATTCTATGGATTCTAAAAGATTATTATTTCGACGGATCACTTTTAGATAAAGTTCATTGAGATCCGAAGTAATCACTCCACCTTCATTTAATTTATACATTGGCCTCAGGTCGGGAGGAAGAACTGGTAATAGGCATAAAACCATCCATTGTGGTTCTACATTTGTTTGAATAAAATATTGAGCAAATTTCATCCGTCTAACCAGGCGATCCTTTCTTCTTTGAAGTGAGAGAAGTTTTTTCTTGGTACTATCATATAGTTTTCTCAAAGGAGAATCTTTTTTCAAAAATTGGATTGGTGACTCCCCCGACAAAAATAATATAGATATTTTCGTATCTATTTCCTTCCATTCTCTATATGAATGATCTATAATCATTTGCAGATTTAGACCGGCTAATTGTTCTTTGATAGCTTTTCCTCCAGTGGCAATTTCTCGCTCTTGAAATAGCGCAAAATCCCAAGAGAGATAAGAAGCAATTTCCTTTGCCCAAGATTTAGACTCATATTCACGAAGTTTTCCATGAAATCGCAATAAAGTTGGCTTGTTAACTGTGGGCCTAGTAATAAAAACATTTGGATAGGTTTTTACAATCTTTTTTTCCCCCCCTCAGAATCGGACATGAAAGTTTCTTCTCATCCGGCTCAAGTAACTATACCCAAATGGAAAGTGATTATGTATCACTATGCACAAAATGTTTTTTGCTCTCTGATACAGACAATGTTTCCCGACGGTTTTCATCCCCAAGCGATAAAACTAAATAGTTACTCTTTGCTCAAGTGCCAAGTGAATTCGATTATTGGTTTACAATTCGTATTATGACATAAATATGTCATGTAATTAATGAGCAGTCTTCTCCCTTTTGAACGATACATTTCTTTGTGAAAGACCTTTAATTTATTGTGAAATTCATATGGGATTTACTTGTCTCTATCTCTTTATTAATTGATCCTGTAGGTTTCTGTTTTACTTCGATGGTTACAATACTATTTGAAGCATATGTGCGATGAATAGACTCCTATAACCATATTTTTTCTTTGGTCTAGAATAAAAAGAAAAATGAAACAGATTCTTTATTCCATTTTCTTTCTGTTTCTAATAAAAGAAGTATTTTTACGAAGTCCAATTAGCAATTGAAATTAATATACAAGATATTAACCCTAGATTCATTCCTCTTTATCAACATGGTTCTAATTCTGAGCTTCATGCCCCTCTTGCCGAGGGACGTGTCAGAGCTAAGGACATCCCAATTAGATTGAATAGGATGACAGTTCCTATGGATCTGTATAATCGGAGCTTGTGATCAAGTCACACATCGCAGTATACTAGGTCGTCTAATTCTTTACGAGTTTTATCTAATAGATTCGCGATATAACTGGGACGTCGTTTGAAATACCAAATATGAACAACTGGACATGCCAGTTTAATGTATCCCATTCGATATCTTCGAATTCGAGGATCAATAACAAGTTCAACTCCACATTGAGTACAAAAATTGGAGTTGTAGTTTTCCTTCTCATTTTCTATCATTGGAGGTTTTACACAAGCACAAACTCCCCTTTTCTTAGGTCCAAATATCCTTTCACAAAGTAATCCATCTCTTATTGGTTCATAAGTTCTATAATCTAAAATCTGTTCTGCAGTCACTTGTCCGACTCTTTCTCCATTAGGTAATATTCTTTCAGACCAAGCGAGAATCTGCTCGGGAGAAACTAATCCAATTTGAAGTTGTTCGTGTTTATTCTGGTCATTCATAAAAAATAAATTTTGATTCATTTTGATCAAACTTCCTTCTTATCTATCTGAAAGTCTATCTCAGATAGAATAGTATGATTCAATTCTAGAGCTAAAGATCGTAGTTCTCGACTGAGCAATCGGAAAGATTCTGTAAAAGTGGTAGGTTTAGGCATTGGTTCTCCGTTGAAAATGGCACCAAATATTTTTTCACGAGTGTCCATATGATCAGATTTTAAAGTAAGTATCTCGTGTAAAATATAAGCAACACCAAAACCTTCTAGAGCCCAAACTTCCATTTCTCCTACTCGTTGTCCTCCTCTGGAGGATTTTCCTTTTAGAGGTTGTTGTGTAACCAACGCATAAGGTCCACGGGAACGTGCATGAATTTTGTCGTCAACTTGATGACACAATTTCGATATATAAGCTATTCCTATTGTAACAGGTTGTTCAAAAACCTTTCCTGTTCTTCCATCAATTAATCTATGTTTTCCAGGATTATCCGTTTCAAATACCCATGGATTAGCTGTTTGCTCGCTAGCTTTATAAAGCTCAGAAAACACTAGTTTTCTAGAAGCTTCTCGTTCGTACCTTTCGTCAAAAGGTGGAAGTCTATAATGTTTGTTCATTAGTTTTCCTGCTAAACCAAGTAAACATTCAAAGATCTGTCCTACATTCATTCGTGAAGGTACCCCTAATGGATTTAATACCATGTCCACTGGTGTTCCATTTTGTAAATAAGGCATATCTTGCCTGGGCAAAATTTTTGAAATAATACCTTTATTACCATGCCTTCCCGCTACTTTATCACCCACTTGTATTTTACGTTTTTGTAAAATATATACATGAACTCTTTCTACAATATCGCCGAGATAATCGTCTTCCTCCTCCTCGAACTCCTGAAAGCATCTCACATCGATAACTCGACCTTTTACACCTTTAGGGACTCTAAAACAATTTTCTTTTCCAGTAGGTGCCTTAATATCAAATAAAGCTTGTAATAATTTTCCTTCTGGAGTATTTATTAGTGAATCTTCTTCTGCTTCCAGTATTAATTTACCTACTAATATATCACCTGTTTCTACCCAAGATCCTATCATTACAATGCCGTTTTCGTCCAGATGACGGAGTAAGTAAGCATTTAAATGAGGTATTTCTCTAGTTATTACTTCAGGGCCCTGGTCCGTAAAATAAACTCCAATTTTGTATCTTACGATCTGAAAAGAAGTAAAAATGTCTTCATATACCAGACGTTCACTAATAAGTATTGCATCTTCAAAATTGTACCCTTCCCATGGCATATAGGCCACCAAAATGTTTTTCCCCAAAGAAAGTTCTCCCCCTGCTGTAGCTGCGCTGTCTGCTATAATTTGTCCTCTCTTTACATATTCCCCTTGGCGAACTCGGGGTTTTTGATGCATACAAGTATCACTATTAGAACGTTGATATAGAATCAATTCTGTTTCTATATTGTCTCGAGCAACAGATGAAGTTATGATTATATTTTCACCATCAATATACTTTATTTTTCCCCCTTGCTTGGCTATAGCTACACTTCCTGAATCTAGAGCTACTTGACCCTCCAATCCAGTTCCAACAATACACTTTTCAGGTTGAACAAGTGGAAGTGCTTGACGCTGCATATTAGAACCCATTAAAGCACGATTCGCATCATTATGTTCGATAAAAGGAATAAGGCAAACTCCAACGGAAAAATATTGGGAAGGGAAAATACTTCTGAAATGAATTTGGTCCCATGCAAAAAATAAAAATTCTTGTTGAAATCGAGCTGCAACCAATTGTTCCTCTGGAACCCCTTGATTTAATGCCAGAGAATTTCCTATAGCTATCCGATAGTATTCATCTTCTCCCGGTAATAGATAAACCATATGGTCTTTGTTCGATCTCTCAGATAGCCTATAGAATGGACTTTGTAAAGAGCCGTAATGACCAAGCGTTGCATAAATAGATAACGATCCAATAAGCCCAACATTTATTCCTTCGGATGTCGTAATCGGACAAATACGTCCATAATGACTAGGATGAATATCCCGTGTACGAAAAGTAGACGTTCGACTTGTCAATCCTCCAGGGCCCAAAGAGCTCACTTTTCGACTATGAACTATTTCTGCCAACGGATTAGTTTGATCCAAAAATTGTGATAAGGGATGTAACCCAAAAAAATGACGAAAAGTTTCCGTTAATGAAATGAAAGTTTCCAATTTAATAAGAGTTATTCTCTTTTTAGCATTGATTGATACAGGTAATAAAGTTTTTTCAACTGCTTCTCTGAAATCATATAGAGCTAATCGTAATTGCTCTTGTAATAAATCTGCTACAGAACGAATATATCGATTTTGTAAGTGATCTATATCATCAGGTGTACCTGCTCCAAATTGCACTTTTATAAGGTAATCCACAGCAGCCAATATATCGTGCGGTAATAATAAAAATTCGTTCTCGGGTATATCAAGACTTAGTTTTTTATTCAGATTTCGTCGACCAATCTTTCCTAATAAACATTTCGTTCGAAAAAATGTTGTTACTTTTTCATATATAGACTCAAAATCCAATTCTCCTTCTTCTTCTCCTTCTTCTTCTCCTTCTTCTTCTCCTTCTTCTTCTCCTTCTTCTTCATTTTCGTCACTTATGTAAAGTTTTTTATAAAGTTTCAAAATAGCTTTCCGCTTCCCGCCATACCAATCGTACTTGTATGTAGAATACTCCTTTGAATATTGGAAAAATGCTTTAACATTCTTATAGTTAAAAATATCTTCGGAATTTAGACCCATAGCTAATAAAAAAAGTAAAACAGATATTTTTTTTTTGTTTATACGAATCCATATCTTTTCTTTTTTTTTATTAAGCTCTAATCTTGATCTTCCTCCCCAATCTGAAATTATTGTGCCAATCCAGATAATGTTTCCCGACGGTTTTCGTTGCCAAGTGTAATAAATACCGGGACTTCTTACTATTTGATTGACCACGACTCTGTAATTTCCATTTATTACAAAAGTTCCTTTAGAATTCATCAAAGGAATATCTCCCAGATATAAAATCTGGTCCTGCATTTCACAAGTTTTCTTAGTTTTCTTAATCAATCTTGCTGGTACATATAATTGACAGTTATATGTAAGAGACATATATACAGCATCTCTCTCTTTAATGAAAGGTTCTGTTAGTTTATATTCAGAACCAAAAAGAAGAATTTTTATCTTTTTATTTGAGCTTTCCATTTTTGAAAAGTTATTGATTTCTTCTATTAAGCCTTGATTGATAAAACGAAAAAATCCTTCAAGTTGTATTTTACCAAATTGGGGAATTGTAAATATTCCTTTATTTTTTTCTAATCGCATTGAATGTTTGCTATCCTATATTTCTATTTCTATAGTAAATTTTATATTTCGATATTGTATTCCCCATTAATCTAGACGAATAAATTCGACAAAAAATTGACATGCTTTGTTCACTATATCAAAAAAAAAAGAAGCTATTTTCTTTTATTATTAAAATATGATATATGATGTAAATATTTCTATAGAATTCTCTAGTTATTGACAGACAAAAGTGGATTTAGTATACTAATTGGCTACTCTAAATTAAATTCCTATTCTATACTAGAGGCAGTAACTTAAATTCCTAACCGATATTAATAGGTTATAGGTTCCACTTCAATAAGATAATTGAAAACCAATCCCTTTTTTTCCTATTGGAAAAGTCTAAATCCCCTATTAGACCTGGGGACTATAAATTGGTTATACGGTATATCCGAGTGATAAACAAGAATACGTGAAATACCTTACATATCATCTTCGATAAATAAAGCAAAATATCTTTTTCCCTTAGGAAAAACTAGATATGGGGATGGCGACATAGCCAAGTGGTAAGGCAGGGGACTGCAAATCCTCGATCCCCAGTTCAAATCTGGGTGTCGCCTTGGTAGTCTAAACAAATAGAAAAGTCTCTATTTCTATCCATGTTTTTTGGAGACAACTTGTGTAGCTTCAGGTGCTATTGCTAATAATAGCAAATAAAATTCAATTTTATCGTTAATGTCTGATCTGATAGGTAGTTAACTATTTCTAGTAATTAGTTACAAGAAAAAATTTTGAGAAGCCTCTACTATCGACTCATCCTTTCAGAATAGGAAGGTAGAAGATTCCCACTTTGCACCATTTTGAATAGTTCCATTATCATCAAGAATCAATAATGATATTATTTTTTTTTTTTTCAGTTTTTATCAAAGAGAGGGATTCGTATGGATATAGTCGGTATCGCTTGGGCTGCTCTAATGGTAGTTTTTACTTTTTCTCTTTCACTCGTAGTATGGGGTAGAAGTGGAATTTAATAGAATTTGAATAGTCCTTCTGTTTTTAATCGTTCTGTTCAAAACAAATAAACAATGATTATTACGATGATTAAATCATTACTATCATTAATTATTTATTCATTAATTATTTGATCTATCGTTAAATTATCAACGAGATGATTAATAATATCAAATTGATCATGTTATAGTATAAAATTCATACTTCATATTTATAAAATATGAAGTAGAATTTTCATTTTCTATAGCGAACCATACTATTTTTAGCACTATACATCTGTTAATTAACTAGACAGATGTTAAAGCATATGGAGCATTATTGCTCTGTCTTTTCCATATCAATTTTTTGCCTTTACAATTGACAATTTTGTATATTACTATGGAATAGTAAACAATGCGTATTCGTATTATCAATATTTTTTGAGATATTAAAAAAATATTGATAACACCTATCAATCAATTTTTCCAGAGATATGGAAGAAATTATGTCTAGTTCCCACGAGACAAATTATAATTTAGATCTACTTATCCAAAATCTGTATATAAGTGGTACAAACGACAATTTCTTTTTTCTTTTGTAATTACTTCTTCTCAAAAAAAAATATATACTAACCGCTATTACTTTTTTATAGTTACGATTTAGACTAATTCTAGATTCTAAGTAATCACTCTAATTCACTTTGAGGCTTCGTTTGTGCGTAAATGACGATTAGAAAAGCAGTGGGCACTGCAATGAATAATAGAATAGCAATAAATGCAAGGTTATTTACTTCCATGATTGATTTTCGCTTCGTTTTAAAATAACTCGAGATTTGATCTCATAGAGTATCTCTTTTTTATTTTGATTTTTGTTTTATGTTAATGTCTATTATATATTAGAAGATTAGAAGAGGATCCTAGAAATAGCCAAAAACCAAAAAGGGTCTAGTAAAAAATTGATGAGCAAACAAAAATATGAGAGATGAACGCAGAGCGTAAATCTATACACGGTATTCTTCCTAACACAGATCTATCTTACTACGATACCCTTTTTTTTTCTCAAGGAAAAAAAGATTGCGGATCGGATCTAATAATTCGGCGAATCCACACACAAAATGTGTATGTGTAAAAAAAGATGTCAAATCTATTCTAGTCTACTCTATTTTCCTTTTTTTCTCTTGTTTGGGGTAGGAATCGCTCAAACAATTGTTCAATTTATTGAATCGGGACTGACGGGGCTCGAACCCGCAACTTCCGTCTTGACAGGGCGGTACTCTAACCAATTGAACTACAATCCCACTAGGTACAGTTTATTGACTAAACTGTTATAAAAAAACTGTGCCGTGTGCCGGGTCGTATTTATGAAAACTTTTATCTTTCATATTATATATCAAAAGTATCTGTTCGTTCCGATTCTTTCTCTATTACAGTATAGGATTAGAGAGTAGGGGATTCAAAAACCAATTACCTTTCTTATCTGATAGATAAATATCTATCTCAATCTATCAAGTTGGTATTGGGCCGAGCTGGATTTGAACCAGCGTAGGCATATTGCCAACGAATTTACAGTCCGTCCCCATTAGCCACTCGGGCATCGACCCAGGAAAAAATGGGAAGTTGATTATAGTACCTAATTAGGTACTATAATGACTTTCCTAGCCTACCTAGTACCCCTAGGGGAAATCGAATCCCCGTTGCCTCCTTGAAAGAGAGATGTCCTGGGCCACTAGACGATAGGGGCTATTGTTATAATATTCAAATCCCTAGGAATTTGTCAATATAAAATAAAAGAATCTTTCTTCATATTTCATTATTTAATATTCTTCTTGTGTTGTCAGGATCGACAATAGAACTATATTCAATTAATTTAGTTCTATTATTGACCCCATTATTTGGCATCTATCGAATATGTAATAGACTTCTCCATTGGTAATGAAATGGTCAAAAGCCCTTTTAACTCAGGGGTAGAGTAACGCCATGGTAAGGCGTAAGTCATCGGTTCAAGCCCGATAAAGGGCTCTTGCTTGCAATAAAGCCCAGTTGTTATTTTATTTTTAACATTTAGACAAAAAAGCTGCAATATACCTCTTTTTGTTATCACGGAATAGAACATGTTAATATAATTGAGGACAACTAACATATATAATTTATATAGAACTTTTTTTCTTATATCTCGCTACTAATAAAACGAGGAATAGTATAAGATTAGGCTACTTCATTTTCGTATTTTTCATTGAAGAATTACTAATGGAAATTAAAATTAGTACGTATTACTTTAAAAATTACTTTAAAACTAAATGAAAACTCAATAAAAATGAGAAGTAAGTGAACCTAACCCATTGACTGATTAATAATATAAGTTATTCTTATATTGAAAATTGAGGTAGATTTTGAAAGTGAACCTTCAATCAATTGAAATTATTCGAATACTCTCATATTTGGTTGTTAATTGGATATTCTGTCGAATTGAAAAGCATAATTCGATTATGATGTACCAAACATACATTCTTACTATGTTTGTACAAGACATTTTATCTCGGTCATTCTACCAGTAGAAAATAGATTGGAATTGAGATAAAAAAAAAGAGAAGAAAAAAATGAAATAGAAACAACTTCGAATTATCATGCATTTACTATATATAAGTAATTCGGTTTCAATATAAAATCCGTGCCAATAAGGAATCTTCGAAACCCGATTTATTGAAAGGGATGATGGATGAAAAATTGTCCATAAATATTTCAATGTAAAACAGTGTATACCCTTTGATTCTATCGAATAGGGTGTTCGGAAAAGGTTGAAATAGTGAAATAGGAGGATTACTATGACTATAGCTCTTGGAAAGTCTTCCAAAGAGGAACAAACTTTATTTGATATTATGGATGACTGGCTACGCAGAGACCGTTTTGTTTTTGTGGGTTGGTCCGGTTTATTGCTTTTTCCTTGTGCTTATTTTGCACTAGGCGGATGGTTCACGGGCACAACTTTTGTGACTTCGTGGTATACTCACGGATTGGCCAGCTCCTATTTGGAAGGTTGTAATTTTTTAACTGCTGCAGTTTCTACGCCTGCTAATAGTTTGGCACATTCTTTGCTGCTATTATGGGGTCCTGAAGCACAAGGAGATTTTACTCGCTGGTGTCAGTTAGGTGGTCTATGGACTTTCGTTGCTCTTCATGGTGCTTTTGGTCTAATAGGCTTTATGTTACGCCAATTTGAACTTGCTCGATCTGTGCAATTACGACCTTATAATGCAATTGCGTTCTCTGCTCCGATTGCTGTTTTTGTTTCCGTATTCTTGATCTATCCATTAGGTCAATCTGGTTGGTTTTTTGCGCCTAGTTTTGGCGTAGCAGCTATTTTCCGATTTATCCTCTTTTTTCAAGGTTTTCATAATTGGACCTTGAATCCATTTCATATGATGGGAGTTGCCGGAGTATTGGGTGCTGCTCTTCTATGTGCTATTCACGGTGCTACCGTAGAAAATACTTTATTTGAAGACGGTGATGGTGCAAATACATTCCGTGCTTTTAACCCAACTCAAGCCGAAGAGACTTATTCTATGGTCACTGCGAACCGTTTCTGGTCCCAAATTTTTGGGGTTGCTTTTTCCAATAAACGTTGGTTACATTTCTTCATGTTATTTGTGCCGGTGACCGGTTTATGGATGAGTGCCATTGGAGTAGTTGGCCTAGCTCTAAACTTACGTGCTTATGATTTTGTTTCCCAGGAAATTCGTGCAGCAGAAGATCCTGAATTTGAGACTTTTTATACAAAAAATATTCTTTTGAACGAAGGTATTCGTGCTTGGATGGCGGCTCAGGATCAGCCTCATGAAAATCTTATATTCCCTGAGGAGGTTCTACCCCGTGGAAACGCTCTTTAATGGAACTCTAACTTTAGCTGGTCGTGACCAAGAAACCACTGGTTTCGCTTGGTGGGCTGGTAATGCTCGACTTATTAATTTGTCAGGCAAATTACTTGGAGCTCATGTGGCTCATGCCGGATTAATTGTATTCTGGGCTGGAGCAATGAATTTATTTGAGGTGGCTCATTTTGTACCAGAAAAACCTATGTATGAACAAGGATTGATTTTACTTCCCCATCTAGCTACTCTAGGATGGGGAGTCGGTCCTGGTGGGGAAATTGTGGACACTTTTCCCTATTTTGTATCCGGGGTACTTCACTTAATTTCTTCTGCAGTTTTAGGCTTCGGTGGTATTTATCACGCACTAATTGGACCCGAAACTTTAGAAGAATCTTTTCCATTTTTTGGTTATGTATGGAAAGATAGGAACAAAATGACCACAATTTTAGGTATTCACCTAATCTTGCTAGGTGTTGGTGCTTTTCTCCTAGTGTTTAAGGCTTTGTATTTTGGTGGCATATATGATACCTGGGCTCCCGGCGGTGGAGATATAAGAAAAATTACGAACCTTACGCTTAACCCAAGTACTATATTTGGTTATTTACTAAAATCCCCTTTTGGAGGGGAGGGATGGATTGTTAGTGTGGACAATCTAGAAGATCTAATTGGAGGACATGTGTGGTTAGGTTCCATTTGTATCTTCGGTGGTATCTGGCACATCTTAACAAAACCTTTTGCGTGGGCTCGCCGTGCGTTTGTATGGTCCGGAGAAGCTTACTTATCTTATAGTTTGGCAGCTCTCTCTGTCTTTGGTGTCATTGCTTGTTGTTTTGTTTGGTTTAACAATACAGCTTATCCCAGTGAATTCTATGGACCTACCGGCCCAGAGGCCTCTCAAGCACAAGCATTTACTTTTCTAGTTAGAGACCAGCGTCTTGGAGCTAGTGTGGGGTCTGCCCAAGGGCCCACTGGTTTAGGTAAATATCTTATGCGTTCTCCTACTGGAGAAATTATTTTTGGAGGGGAAACGATGCGTTTTTGGGATCTTCGTGCTCCCTGGTTGGAACCTTTAAGAGGTCCTAATGGTTTGGACCTGAGTAAGCTGAAAAAAGACATACAACCTTGGCAAGAACGACGTTCAGCAGAATATATGACTCATGCTCCTTTAGGTTCTTTAAATTCTGTGGGTGGTGTAGCTACCGAAATTAATGCGGTCAATTATGTCTCACCTCGAAGTTGGTTAGCCACTTCTCATTTTGTTCTAGGATTTTTCTTTTTCGTAGGTCATTTGTGGCATGCAGGAAGAGCTCGTGCAGCTGCAGCAGGATTTGAGAAAGGAATTGATCGTGATTTTGAACCTGTTCTTTCCATGACCCCTCTTAATTAAACCAGAGATAAAACTATAAATATCTAATTTCTTTTTAGATTATTAGAAGGATAGTTATATCCTTTGCCATTATTCTTCCAACTGAATCCTTGTTGCTCGGCTACACTATATATAGTATATAGCCGAGCATTCTTTATTTGTACTGAACTAAGTTCTATCTAGGACTTTTTTTTTCATAAGCTAGGTTCAATTGTTCGATCAACAAAAGGAGAGAGAGGGATTCGAACCCTCGATAGTTTTTCACTATACCGGTTTTCAAGACCAGAGCCATCAACCACTCGGCCATCTCTCCCCAATGAGCATAACTCATTTTATCCCGACAGATAATATCTGTCTATAGGGCTAATATAATAGTTATATATAACTAACTATTATGATGATAAAAAGAAAATTTGCTTATTCTTTCTTTATACTCGGAATTTGAAAATTTCGATTCATTTATGATCAAATAAAAATCCGTAGTGCATTTTAATTAAAAAGACCGGATAGGGATCGAATGGTATAGCCTTTTGAATCTGTTGGAAGCTTTTAAGATTACAATCATGACTATTGCGTTCCAATCGTCTTTGTTTGCATTAATTGCAATTTCAATTCTACTAGTGATTGGTGTACCTGTCGCACTTGCCTCTCCTAATGGCTGGTCAAGTAAAAAAAATGTACTATTTTCAGGTGTATCATTATGGATTGGATTAGTCTTTTTAGTAGGTATTCTAAATTCTTTCATATCTTAAGATATATTGATCTTTTTATCCTTCCTCCCCCTGGGCCTAAATTAATTCACAAAGGAATTGAATTTACGATAAATAAAAAACCAGGTAATGAAAGTGCTCAAGGGAGAGGTTATTATTAATATGATTGATAATTGATCAATAAGTCTATTGAAATAGAAAAATTGACCTCCATAGAATGGTAATATATGGGTATATATTATACCCATATAACGAGTCAAATGCGGGTATGGTTGAATGGTAGAATTTCTCCTTGCCAAGGAGAAGATGCGGGTTCGATTCCCGCTACCCGCCTATCTGTAGAATAGAAAGTTATCGTATTGGTTTAGTCGTATTTGTATCGTATTTATACGATACAGCCAAGATATATGAAATTTATTGTGTCTTTGCGGAGATGGGATTTGAACCCATGACTTCAAGGTTATGAGCCTTGCGAGCTACCAAACTGCTCTACTCCGCGTTATCCCTTCATATTAACCTTTCTTATAATACCATTAAAATGGGTACATCGAGCAATCCCTTGGGTATGCTATTTTCCCCCCCTTATATAGGGAGGGACTTTTCTTTCTATCATAACAATAACGAAAATAATTCTTTTCTTTACCCTACCAACTCGATTTTGTTACCCCAGCCAACAAACATGCGTGAGCCATTTCACGGATTATATATCCGGATAATTCAAAGTCTCTATAATTGGCTCTGGGTCTTCCAGTCTTCAAACAACGTCGGCGAAGACGCGTAGGTGCACTATTACGCGGTAGAGATTGTAATTTTCTATAAATTTCCAATTTTTCATCCAGTGATGAGACTTCGCTCATCTCTTTTTTCAAAGATTGGCGAAGCAAATTATATTTCCTTTCCAATCTTTGTTTCTTTTTCTCTCTTTGAATGAGACTTTTTCTTGCCATAATGATTCAGCTATTTTATATAAAGAATATAGATCAAATTTGAGATGGAGAAGTATTACGTGGATTACTCCTTCTTTTTATACACAGAGATTAGATTTCAAAATCTAAAAACTGTGTATAAAAAGAATTAACCGAATTTACCTGATGTAGAGGCGATTAAGAAAGCTGCATAGGTGAATATATAGCCTACAGAAAAGTGAGCTAATCCAACTAATCGTGCTTGAACAATGGAAAGAGCTACCGGCTTATCTCTCCATCGAACTAAATTAGCCAGAGGTGTGCGTTCATGAGCCCATGCAAGAGTTTCAATCAGTTCTTGCCAATATCCACGCCAAGAAATAAGAAACATAAATCCAGTAGCCCAAACAAGATGTCCAAATAAGAACATCCACGCCCAAACAGATAAACTGTTCATACCAAAAGGATTGTATCCATTAATTAGTTGTGAAGAATTTAACCAAAGATAATCTCTTAACCACCCCATTAAATAAGTGGAAGACTCATTAAATTGGGCTACATTTCCCTGCCATAAGGTTATATGTTTCCAATGCCAATAGAAAGTAACCCATCCAATGGTATTCAACATCCAGAAAACTGCTAAATAAAAAGCATCCCAGGCCGAAATATCGCAAGTACCGCCCCGTCCCGGACCATCGCAAGGAAAACTATAACCAAAATCTTTCTTATCAGGCATTAGCTTAGAACCGCGCGCATCTAAAGCACCTTTTACTAAAATCAACGTAGTCGTATGCAAACCTAGAGCAATAGCATGATGAACCAAAAAGTCTCCGGGACCAATTGTTAAGAAGAGCGAATTTTTATTATCGTTAATAGCATTCAACCAACCGGGTAACCATAAGCTTTTTCCGGCATTGAATGCTGGATCATTTGCTGAAGATAAGAGCACATCAAAGCCATATAAGGTCTTACCATGAGCAGATTGTATCCATTGAGCAAATATAGGCTCAATCAAGATTTGCTTTTCTGGAGTACCAAAAGCGAGCATAACATCGTTATGAACATAAAGTCCCAAGGTATGAAAACCTAGGAATAGACTAACCCAACTCAAATGAGATATTATGGCTTCCTTATGCTCCAACATTCTCGCCAATACATTATCCTTATTTTGTTCTGGATTATAATCTCTAATGAGAAATATAGCTCCATGAGCAAATGCCCCCGTCATAATGAATCCGGCAATGTATTGATGATGAGTATACAAAGCAGCTTGAGTAGTAAAATCTTGTGCTATGAATGCATAGGCAGGCAAAGAATACATGTGTTGAGCTACTAAAGAAGTAACAACTCCCAAAGAAGCTAGAGCAAGACCTAATTGAAAGTGAAGAGAGTTATTGATTGTGTTGTAAAGACCCTTATGCCCGCGTCCTAATAAGCCTCCCGGAGGAACATGTGCTTCTAAAATATCTTTTATGCTGTGTCCAATCCCAAAGTTGGTTCTATACATATGACCAGCAATGAAAAACACAAATGCAATAGCTAAATGATGATGCGCGATATCAGTTAGCCACAAACTTTGAGTTTGTGGATGGAATCCCCCGAGAAGAGTTAGAATAGCAGTTCCCGCCCCTTTAGCGGTACCAAATAAATGACTGCTGGAATCAGGATTTTGAGCATAAAGATTCCACTGACCTGTAAAAAGTGGTTCCAATCCTTGGGGATGTGGTACTATATCTAAAAAATTATCCCACCTTATGTGCTCTCCTCTTGATTCAGGAATAGCCACATGAACTAAATGCCCCGTCCAAGCCAAAGAACTGACTCCGAAGAGCCCTGATAAATGATGATTTAGACGAGACTCGGCATTTTTAAACCATGAAACACTTGGTTTCCATTGAGGTTGTAGATGCAACCAACCCGCTGTTAAAAAGAGAGCAGAAAGAAATAGCAAGAAAAGAGCTCCAGTATAAAGATCTTCATTAGTGCGTAAACCAATTGTATACCACCACTGATAAACACCGGAATAAGCAATATTGACTGGACCGGGAGCACCTCCTCGGGTAAAGGCTTCTACGGCCGGTTGACCAAAATGAGGATCCCAAATTGCATGAGCAATAGGTCTTATATGTAAGGGGTCGTGGACCCATGCTTCGAAATTGCCTTGCCAAGCTACGTGGAACAAATTACCAGAGGTCCACAGAAAAATGATAGCTAACTGACCAAAGTGAGAAGCAAAAATCTTTTGATAAAGGCGCTCTTCGGTAATATCATCATGACTCTCAAAGTCATGTGCAGTAGCAATACCAAACCAAATACGACGAGTAGTTGGGTCCTGGGCCAAGCCTTGGCTGAACTTTGGAAATCTTGATGCCATAATGCTTTATCCTCCTAGCCATTATCCTACTGCAATAATTCTTGCTAGGAAGAACGCCCATGTTGTGACAATTCCACCCAGAAGGTAATGAGCTACTCCTACAGCGCGTCCTTGAACAATACTCAAGGCTCTTGGCTGGATAGCAGGAGCAACTTTTAATTTATTATGGGCCCAAACAATAGATTCAATAAGTTCTTGCCAATATCCACGGCCACTAAATAGGAACATTAAACTAAAGGCCCAAACGAAATGAGCACCTAAGAATAAAAGACCATATGCAGATAATGAAGAACCGTAAGATTGGATTACTTGAGAAGCTTGTGCCCATAGAAAGTCACGGAGCCACCCGTTAATTGTAACGGAACTCTGCGCAAAGTTTCCTCCTGTAATATGAGTTACCACTCCCTGATCACTTATACTACCCCAAACATCGGACTGCATTTTCCAACTAAAATGAAATATTACTACCGAAATTGCATTGTACATCCAGAATAACCCTAAGAAGACATGATCCCAGGCAGATACTTGGCATGTTCCTCCTCTACCAGGCCCATCGCAAGGAAAACGAAAACCAAGATTCGCTTTATCGGGTATTAAACGAGAACTGCGAGCAAATAAAACACCTTTAAGTAATATTAATACAGTCACATGGATAGTAAATGCATGAATATGGTGCACTAGAAAATCCGCAGTTCCTAATGGAATAGGCAACAAGGCCACTTTGGCACCTACTGCTATCAAATCACCACCTCCCCAGGTTAAGCTGGTACTTGCTGTTGCATCAGGAGCTGTCAAACTGGGTGCTAAAGCATGAGTGTTTTGTATCCATTGAGCAAAGATAGGTTGTAATTGGATAGCAGTATCTGAAAACATATCTTTAGAACGTCCTAAAGCACTCATAGTATCATTATGAATATATAGACCAAAACTATGGAAACCTAAGAAAATACATACCCAGTTGAGGTGTGATACAATTGCATCACGATGTCTCAGAACACGGTCTAAAAGATTGTTGTACTGAGTAGTCGGATCATAGTCTCTTACCATAAAAATAGCTGCATGTGCAGCAGCGCCAACTATGAGAAATCCACCAATCCACATATGGTGCGTGAACAGAGATAGTTGGGTACCATAGTCAGTAGCTAGATATGGATAGGGAGGCATAGAATACATATGATGAGCTACGACAATAGTTAAAGATCCTAACATAGCTAGGTTAAGAGCTAATTGAGCATGCCATGAAGTAGTTAAGATCTCGTAAAGACCTCTATGTCCTTCCCCTGTAAATGGACCTTTATGAGCCTCCAAAATATCCTTGAGGTTATGACCAATAACCCAATTGGTTTTATACATATGACCAGCAATTAGAAAAAGAACTGCAATAGCCAAATGGTGGTGTGCAGTATCGGTCAGCCACAGACCCCCCGTTACTGGGTTGAGTCCTCCACGAAAAGTCAAAAATTCTGAATATTTTGACCAATTCAGAGTGAAAAATGGGGTCAATCCCTCAGCGAAACTGGGATAAAGTTGAGCTAAAAGCTCACGATTTAAAATAAATTCATGAGGAAGCGGTATCTCTTTAGGGTCCACTCCAGCATCTAAGAGTTGATTAATAGGTAAAGAAACGTGTATTTGGTGTCCTGCCCAAGATAGAGAGCCAAGTCCTAGTAACCCTGCTAAATGGTGGTTCAACATGGATTCTACATCTTGAAACCAAGCCAATTTTGGAGCAGCTTTGTGATAATGGAACCAACCAGCAAAAAGCATTAACGCTGCAAAAATCAATGCACCAATTGCGGTGCAGTAAAGTTGCAATTCACTAGTTATTCCGGATGCTCGCCAAATTTGAAAGAACCCAGAGGTGATTTGTATTCCTCGAAAACCTCCACCCACATCTCCATTCAAAATTTCTTGGCCTACTATCGGCCAAACTACCTGAGCACTGGGTTTAATGTGAGTAGGATCGCCTAACCATGCTTCATAATTGGAGAAACGAGCACCGTGAAAGTACATCCCACTTAGCCAAATAAATATGATGGCTAATTGACCAAAATGAGCACTAAATACTTTGCGAGAGATCTCTTCCAAATCATTGGTATGGCTATCAAAATCATGAGCATCAGCATGTAGGTTCCAGATCCAGGTGGTAGTATTGGGTCCCTTAGCTAGTGTCTTTGAGAAATGACCAGGTTTAGCCCATTTTTCAAATGAGGTTTTAACAGGATCCCTCTCCACTATGATCTTTACTTCTTCCGGTGAACGAATGGTCATTGAGTTCTCCTCTTTCCAGACGAGACATGAGAAAAAACCCGCCGAATTTTTCGGAAAAAAAAAAAAGAAAAAATGACTATATATTCTAAACTCGTCCCTCTCTTTATTTCCCAGTTTAGAACTGGAGCGACTATGATACGGAAGTCGATTTGAGGCAGATGTTCAAATTTATTATGACATATCCGATAGGTGCTTAATGGACCGTTACGAGATATAAAACTTTCTCGCCCAGTGGTAAGATATATAAATATGATACAATCATTATTTTCATATCCAGATTTATTTATGCATATCTCTGGACCCATATTTATAGATCACTTTTATGATTCAAAAGAACTTTGAATTGATGAATCTTTCATAAATTCTATTTATGCACGATATTTACTCATATTAAAAATATTTTTTTAACAATCCATAGATTGTATTCTTTGTTCTATTTTCTATTTTTTCATAATGATTATGCAATAAGAGAAGCTAATTCGTTCGAATAGCATGATAAATTTCATCATCTTAACTATAGGAATCGGGAGATTTTCATTCTCGAAAACGTCCTGTAATCTTTAACCGATTTTGTGCTTCGATATAATTGCTTGGAGCAAGTGCTATAGCTTGCTTCCAATATTCAGCAGCTTGATTAAACCAAGCTTCCGCAATTTCAGGATCTCCCTGTTGAATGGCCTGTTCTCCTCGGTCGGGATAGAGTAACTTCTAAAAGTTTTCTTCCCTTAGAACCGTACTTGAGAGTTTCCTACCTCATACGGCTCAATTAACTATTCTTTAGTCCTTGTACCCAAACTTCCAAAATAGGGTAGGTAAATACGTTCAGCTTAATCGAAAGAACAGAATGGGTCAATGACATGAGTTTCAAACTTCACTTTCGATAAATGATTAAGTTTTCTCTTTTCTCCCACCGTAAAAAGATGAAGTATTACAAATAAAAAGATCTACTTCAGATTATCGAGATAAAAATCTTTTCTTTTTAAAAGGTAACTATCTCTATATAGAAATTTTTGAAGTAATACTGAAAGTATTACTTCACGTCTTTAGGATCTGATGCTACACCGCTGCTCAATAACCTAGTAAATCAACTCTACTACATAAATAGATTCCTTATTTTTGCCCATGAGCAGATTTGATCGTATCAGCCCGAACTTTCAATAATTGATCTTTATGGTGCTTTCTCCATCAATTGAATTGATTTTATTTTATCCATGGACTATCCAGGCTATATTTACCCATTCATATTTGGGCTCCTATGAGGGGTATTCTTTTGACTACAGCTGATAGAAAACCGTTGTTTTGGACGGTGCATATGTAGAAAGCCTCTTTTCTTTTCCGTACTAAACGAATTCATTCTATAGTACAGATAGCCGCACGTAATGACAGATCAAGGCCGTGTTATTAAGAGCTTGTGGTAAAGACGGGTTTCGTTCTAATGCCTGAAAATAATATTCTAAAGCCTTAGTATGTTCCCCATTACTTGTGTGGATAAGACCTATATTATACAATATATAACTTCGGTCATAGGGGTCAATTTCCGGTCGCATGGCTTCATAATAATTTTGTAAAGCTTCCGCATATTCCCCTTCCGATTGAGCTGACATTCGTTACGGTCGTTCATTCAATTGAAATGATCTCCGCTTCAAAACCGTACATGAAAATTTCACCTCATACGGCTCCTCCTTTTTTTACAGAATAAGGTAATAAATTGACACGAAAAAAGATTTTCCTTATGATTATGAATTAGCAGGAACTAGTGTATTTCCAATGAATCTCTAGCTATCCTTCTTGCAAAGATTTCTTTATTATTATATTCTAAATAATAAAGTATTTTAGCTTAGCACAAGATTTCTTTATTATTATATTCTAAATAATAAAGTATTTTAGCTTAGCACTACAAACATAACCTCTAACAATTTCTTTGTCCTTAACGCATTGTATTTTACGGGAATTATTCACTCCAACAGTCTCCGATGGTTCTAGCGGTATCCGAAATACAAACGAGATGGATGTTTGTTGCCTCAACCATTCTAACTAGCCCTTAATAAAAATAAGGGAAAAAAAATGTATTATATAGTCTTATTTCTTTATTATAACGAAGCATTTGTGTTGTCGATTTTAACGCGTAGTGCTTTTTCCCTTATGCACACCTATCATATAGATTTGACCATTAACATCTATGTAATAGATATAACCTTTCGCTTAATACTAGAATCTCAGAAGATCAAAGCATCTAAGGCTGCATAAATCGGGGATACACGACAGAAAGAATTGTTCTATTTCTAAAACTCACCTTCACTAAACGTCAGTTTTCACTTTTAATAAATAGAATATCAAAAAAAGTAGAAAGAAAAAAAATCAAATCACACCATCTCTGTAATAGGTAAATGCCTTTTTCTCCCCTGAAGCCATTGGGATTATCCGCAATAATATATCCGCTACAATTGTGAAAGTCTTGTCGATAAAATTGTCATTTCTCTGAGATCTAGGCATAGTCAATTTATAAATTTGATAATTTCTTTCATTCCCCATACGGAAATGATTCCATGAACAAAATTATTTGCCAATGCACAATAGCATAATAAATTTCCTTACGATCGCAAATATGTAAACTAAATAAAGAAAAATTGGGAATATTTGAAAGAGTGGATTAAATTGATAGCAATCAATAAAAAAAATTTGAGAAAATGTTTCTGTTTCGCGCTCGGTTGCTCACGACCCCAACGATCAAACGAGTAAGTAAACGGCAAATTGGCATAAAATGAAAAAATGATGATTGATTGTGTTTGTGCATACTTATAAGTATAGAATCTATTGAGCATATAATTATGATAGAATTTGTGTCATTATGATACAATTTGTACCATTAATTGACTTACCGATCGAAGAATTATTTGTAACAATTATTTTCAATATAAATAGGAATAGGAAATTCTTCTAGGAAATTATTCTATAATAATTATAGAATCTATCAATAGATCTGGCTTAATTTCACAATTGGATCGGGCAATAAAAATCCTAATATTCTAAAAGAATAATATTAGATTGATGAAAGAAAATATCTTGAAATAAGAAGAAAAGCAACTTTGGTAAATACTCTTCTGTCTGTCTTTATTCAAAAGACTTGACTTATGCAAAAGTCAGTTATCTCATTTTTGGGCATGAATTAGAAAAAAAACTTGTTGTTTTCATTTTGTCGACAAATTAAAATTAAAGGTGTAGGAAAGATGGCTGAGCGGTTCAAGGCGTAGCATTGGAACTGCTATGTAGGCTTCTGTTTACCGGGGGTTCGAATCCCTCTCTTTCCGTATATTTGTATTCTTTTTTGCTTTGCATCGTTTTATCATTAATCTAAACCCGATAGGATGGTTTCATTTTCCCACAATCTCCTTCCATTTCGGGATAGAGAAAAAAATATTGAAAAAAAGAAATATTTATTCAATGACATTGTCATGTAACATACAGAGGAACAAATGTGCAGAAATCCTTTCTTTTCATTCTCTTTAAATTGGGAATAATTTAAACTCGACGGGAATAGTATTCTACGACCAATAATTCATTAATCTTCAAACCGATACGCTTATTATCTATTATTTTTTTTACTAATCCACTATACTGTGACTTTTGTTTAATCCGATTTAAATGGGGGGGCACCCTCATTTTATCCTTTTGAAAAATCTCTATATTTTTCTTCATTATATTTCTCAATCCTTGTTTCTCTTTTATAGAAATTAAATCTTGGGGTTTGCAACGGTAACTTGGTATATCTACTATACGACCATTGACCAGGATATGCCTATGGTTGACTAATTGTCTGGCTTCAGGAATAGTAAGCGCCATACCCAATCGAAAAAGGATATTATCCAAGCGCATTTCCAGTAATTGTAATAGAACCTGACCTGTTGATCCCTTGGCTCTTCTAGCAATACGAACATATTGAAGTAATTGGCGCTCTGGAAGTCCATAATGAAAACGTAATCTTTGTTTTTCTTTTAGACGTACAGGATATTTAGAAGATTTAAGAGGTTTAGAATGTTTTTTTTTTATAGGCTTTTGAATTCTGTTGGGTGTTTTCTTACTTAGTCCTGGTAAAGTTTTGAGACGATTTATTATTTTTAAACGAGGTCCGCGATAACGGGACATAAAAAACTCCTTATTTCAAGAAATGACATAAATGTAATGTTGGAAAGAAGAATAATATAAACAGCACGAATATTGGAATGATTTTCTATACGGAGAGAGAAACAAATTCTCTTCAATTTTTCAATTTGAAAATCAAAAATATTGTAGAGAGAAAAAAAAGATATGTTTCAATCATTGCGTTTCTAGTTGAAACGAATCATGCCACGACAGACCCGGCGGACCGACGATACGAAAAGTAAGAGTCTTTTCCTTATTTCATAGATTTTAACGATATATGGTTGATAATGGTAAGAAGTGGAAAGAATAAGAACGAGCCAGCTATCGGGATCGAACCGATGACCATCGCATTACAAGTGCGACGCTCTCACCTCTGAGCTAAGCAGGCTCATATGCATGCAGTATCACATGCTTATTGGCTGAAAAGATCTCTTCGAAATCGCTAGAATTATAGCGAATCGAATTATAATATAATAATGCAATTCAGACTCAAATGAAACATTGCATCAATTTATCTTAATGGATTATTATAAAACAATAATGGGGCGTGGCCAAGCGGTAAGGCAGCAGGTTTTGGTCCTGTTATTTCGAAGGTTCGAATCCTTCCGTCCCAGGTGGAACAGTATTATTGAATTGAAAAAAAAAAGACTTATAGAAGGGAAATATGATTTCGATAAGATTCTAAATAGAGAAAGGGATATTTTTGCGGTGTAGGATTGGAATACAGATTAAATTGAGATAGAGATGAAATTAGCCTATTGGATGTATGCTGGTCCTGCTCATATTGGAACCCTACGAGTAGCTAGTTCTTTCAAAAATGTGCATGCCATTATGCACGCTCCTCTAGGAGATGATTATTTTAATGTAATGCGTTCTATGTTAGAACGTGAAAGAGATTTTACTGCCGCAACTGCTAGCATAGTAGATCGTCACGTACTAGCACGTGGATCTCAAGAAAGAGTTGTAGATAATATTCTCCGGAAAGATAAAGAGGAACACCCTGATCTTATTATATTGACACCTACATGTACCTCTAGTATTTTGCAAGAAGATTTACAGAACTTTGTGAATAGAGCATCCATAATTTCTGATTCCGACGTCATTTTTGCAGATGTTGATCATTATCAAGTAAATGAAATTCAAGCAGCGGATAGAACTTTAGAACAGGTGGTTCGATATTATTTAGATAGATGTCATAGACAAGAAAAATGGGATCAATTTCTAACTGATGCGCCTTCTGTCAATATAATTGGAATTTTTACATTGGGTTTTCATAATCAACACGATTGTCGTGAATTAAGACGTTTATTACGAGATCTGGATATTGAAATTAATCAAATAATTCCTGAAGGAGGATCTGTAGAAGATCTTAAAAATTTACCAAAAGCTTGGTTCAATTTAATTCCTTATCGTGAAGTGGGCTTAATGACAGCGGTATATTTAAATAAAGAATATGGGATGCCTTACATATCTATAGCTCCCATGGGAGCTGTAGATATGGCGGAGTGGATCCGCCAGATTCAAAAAAATGTGAATACGTTGACTCTTAGTTCATCGAATAAAAGAGTGGATTATGAACCTTATATCGACGGACAAACTCGATTTGTTTCCCAAGCTGCTTGGTTTTCAAGATCTATTGATTGTCAGAATTTGACGGGTAAAGAAACAGTTGTTTTTGGTGATACAACTCATGCTGCTTCAATCACTAAGATACTTGTTCGAGAAATGGGGATTCGTGTCAGTTGTGCAGGTACTTATTGCAAACACGATGCGGAATGGTTCAAAGAGCAAATTCAAGGTTTCTGCGATGAAATACTGATCACAGATGATCATGCTGAGGTAGGAGATATGATCGCTCACATGGAACCATCTGCAATATTTGGTACTCAAATGGAACGTCATATTGGTAAACGTCTTGATATTCCGTGTGGAGTTATTTCTGCACCAGTTCATATACAAAACTTTCCTTTGGGATACCGACCTTTTTTAGGTTACGAAGGTACTAATCAAATAGCTGATTTAATTTATAACTCATTTGCTCTGGGTATGGAGGACCATCTTCTAGATATTTTTGGTGGTCATGATACTAAAGAAATAATATCCAAATCTATATCTACGGATATAGGCCTAATTTGGAATCCTGAAAGTCGAATAGAATTAAGTAAAATTCCTCGTTTTGCCAGAGAAAAGGTGGAAAGAAATACTGAAAAATTTGCACGACAAAAGGGGATTGAAACCATTACTGTCGAAGTAATGTACGCAGCTAAAGAAGCATTGAATACCTAGCCAACTAAACCAATTAATTTTCAAAAATGTATTCTAGAAATTGAGTGAATGACTATTCATAATTACATATCTATTTTAGGATCGGATAAGAGATCTATCTGTATGATAAAAATTTGTCTTAAAACGATGTGGTAAAAAGTAACGTGTTACTTAAACGACATGATTAGTTCTGTGGATTATGACATCCGCCATTTTGACTCGAAGATACTCTTTTATTAAAAAAGATATAGGAGCTTGGTATCAACTTTTTTTTTCAGCTAGGAGCAGAATCTAGGGTTAATGGAAATTAAATCAATGAGCTACCTATCGAATTTGACGTTAAGTCTCGAAGGGAAGAGCTCTTCAGGAATTGGGTTCAATCAATAAGAATCAAACGAGTTTTTTTTATAGTGCTATTGTATAATTTATCAAATTAGTAACTCAATTTACAGAAATTCTGTCATGGTATTTTTCTGCAAAAATTTATCGTTTTAAACGCGTTTTCAATTTTTTATTTTTATTTATTAAGAAGGGGGTATTCTAAATAATGCGTCTACGTTTAGCTTTAGATCATATAAAATTTAGTTATTATATAAATTTTGTATCATGGTTGTCTTATTATTATCCATTTCTATTTGTTTTATTTTATCTTCATTTCATTTATTTTATTCCTATGCGATCTTTTATAGGGAAGCACATAAGGATTTTTGTTAAGCGGTTCTTCAAGAGAAGAAGAAGAAGAAATCAAAAAGATTATTAGAATTGCGAGAACGAACTGAATGAATGAAACAAAAAATGATAAACAATTGTTATCGTTTTTTATTCATTCAATAAAAAAAGAAAAGAAATTTGTACTTTTTTTTTACTTTACTGCCATTTCTAACGATCTTTTCTTTCTATTTCTAATCATTTTTCAATATAATGTCAATCCAACAATCCTTCCCAACATTTCGGGATTGACAATAGCATATTTTTTGGATATAATAAATCCGCTATTTCTTTTTTTTTATGGTGAATTCGTTCAACGGATCAGAAATAATCTGATCCGGAAAGATCACTTGATTTGATTAAGAAAGAAATGGTAAAGTTCGATTATTAATATCCTTCATGATTTATTGTAAAGGTTCTATTTCTGATCGATTGAATCAAGTAACTGCTCTACTTCGACTGTATCTATACAAATAAGGGTTGCTAACTCAATGGTAGAGTACTCGGCTTTTAAGTGCGACTATGGTCTTTTACATGTTCGGATGAACTATTCAATTCGTCTATACCATCGGTAAAATTGGTAAGACTACGACTGATCCTGAAAAAAAATGGAAAAAGCAGCATGTCGTTCTAAGAATCTCGACTTTCTTTTTTGATCAGAAGCGGCGGATCAAGGAATTCAATGCATATACAAATAATAATGTATACAAATTATTGACATGTGTATACAATTGAATTTGAACAAATGAATTGATTTTGAAATAAGATCAAATAAATTCGAGAGTCCGAGTGATTAAGTCAAGTGAGTCAATGGATAAAGCTGGATGGCTTGAATCATAAGTAAAACCAGAAGAACGAGCTTCTGTTCCTCATTTCAACGAGGAATTCCCTTTACTAATCGGAAGTTAAAAGCCTTTTAGTAACCGATAAAGGAAGTTTTTCCCTGTAGTAAATTAGGGTTTTCTACATTCACCATGAGTCCTAAGTACTCGAAAACAAATGTGTAAGAGAAATAGTGTACTGACCATGTTAATTCTATTCCATGAGTCAGGAGAGCGATCGGACTGCCAAAATAAGAAATTTTCATTCTTCCTCATGACGAATGAAGATCTATGCGAAGAAAACTATCTATCTGATAGACATTTTCTATTATGTTCCAACTAGATCGCACCATGTATTATCTTTAATAATCCAACAGGTTATTCTTGGGTCCGGGGGTTTAAAAAATGGATAACTTCCAAAGAAATTCAAATAAACATCGATCTTGGCAACAATTCTTTTTATATCCGCTTTTTTTTCAGGAAGATCTTTACGCAATTGCTCATGATCATCATTTAGATAGATCTGGTTCCGAGGAACCGACGGAAATTTTAGTTTCTCATTTTTTGAGTTTCCTGACTGTAAAACGTTCAATACGTCGAATACGTAAACAGAATAATTCAATTAGTTTATTCAGGAATCCCGATTCAAATAAATTCATTGAATACAATAAGAATTCTTTTAAATCGATACTAAAAGGGTTTACAATTGTCTTGGAAGTTTCGTTCGCAATGCGATCAAAACATTTCATAAAAGGAATGGATGGATGGAATAGTCTCCGATCCATCCATTGCATATTTCCTTTTATGGAGGATAAATTACCACATTCCAATTATATATCAGATATACGAGTGCCCTACTCAATTCATCCGGAAATTTTGGTTCGACTTTTTCGTCGCTGGATCCTAGATACTCCTTCTTTGCATTTATTACGATGGATTCTCCATGAATGTAGTTTTAGTCGAGAAAATTTGCAGAAATCTCTGATTACACAGAGAGAAAATACGTTCTCCCTGTTCCTTTGGAATTTTTATGTGTATGAATGCGAATCGTTTTTAATTCCTCTTATTAAACGATTTTTTAATTCACAATCATTGTTATATGAATCTTTTCCGGATCGAACTCATTTTGAGAAAAAGATCAAAGATATTGTTCTATTTCCTCCTCAAAAAATTTCAACAAAAAAGATCTGGTTGTTGAAGAATTCTTTCATCCATTATGTGAGATATGGAGAAAGATCCCTTATAGCTCTAAAGGGTACGCATCTTCAAGTGAAAAAATGTAGATATCATCTGTTTCATTTTTGGCAATACTATTTTCATCTTTGGTTTCAACCGTATAGGATATGCAGTCTTGAATTATCCAAGATTTCTTTTTCTTTTTTAGGTTTTTTTATGCATGTTAAAATGAGACCTCTCGTGGTTAGAGCCAAAATGCTAGATGATTTATTCATTACCGATCTTATTACCAATGAATTAAACTCAACAGCTCCGATTAAACCAATTCTTTTTTCTTTAGCTAAAGAAAAGTTTTGTGACATCTCAGGGTGGCCAATTAGTAAATTGTCTTGGACCAGTCTATCAGATGATGATATTCTCGATCGATTCGATCGAATTTGGATAAATCTTTTTGATTACTACAGTGGATCCATCAATCAAGATGGTTTATATCATATAAAGTATATACTTTTAATTTCATGTGCTAAAACTTTGGCCTGTAAACATAAAAGTACTATACGTGTAGTTCGAGAACAATTAGGTTCGGAACTCTTTACAAAATCATTTTCAAAAGAAAGAGAATCCATTTCTTCGTCCTTTTCAAAAACTCGTTCACAGAGAGAACGAATTTGGAATTCAGAAATTAGCGAGATAAACCCCCTGGCTAATTTCTGGCAAAAGATGCAGAATAAACAAATAGAAAACTGATTTTGACCAATGAAATGCTTATTGAGCAATTGCCAGGATCAATTTATGATGCTATAGATCTTTTCCAACCGGAAATCCAACCAAATGATGGATCAAATCACTACATGGAGAAAGCCGTGTGCAATGAAAATTGCAAGCACGGTTTGGGGAGAGATTTCTTGCTCCTATTAAAAAGAGCGGATAATCCACTCCATCCGATGAGCTCCGGGTTCAAGTCCCGGGCAACCCAGAGTACCAGAATCTAGCACCTAAAAGTATTTTCTCTACTTATTGCAGATCCAATGCAATTCAATGTTATCCATTGCTCTTAACAAGCAAGATAGGTAGCATCCCACTATTCTCATCCTTAAGAAATGAAAAACTCTTTCTTACCCATCGAAAGTAATCACATTTAACTTCAAGGTCATAAGAATATTTATTACCTTGAATCATAAAACCTTGAATCATAAACAAAGAAGGAATACCAATAGAGCGCATTAATACCATAGGTATTAATATCTACGGATACTATTGAAAGCTATTTCAATATATGTGCATATAGTTTATGGAAGGAAGAGGATACTATGAATTTTATGAATATTTATAGCCATGTCAAAATGTTGGTTGACATACAGATATGACTCATATTATACTGTTGAATAACAAGCCTTATGTGTATGCTTGGGAGCTTCTAATGATTAAATAAACCAAGTTATAACCATGACCGCAATTCTAGAAAGACGCGAAAGCGCAAGCCTATGGAATCGTTTTTGCGATTGGATCACTAGCACTGAAAACCGTCTTTACATTGGATGGTTTGGTGTCTTGATGATTCCTACCCTATTGACTGCAACCTCTGTATTCATTATCGCTTTCATTGCAGCTCCTCCAGTAGATATTGATGGTATTCGTGAACCTGTTTCCGGTTCTCTTCTTTATGGAAACAATATTATTTCCGGTGCTATTATTCCTACCTCTGCAGCCATCGGTCTGCATTTCTATCCCATCTGGGAAGCAGCTTCTGTTGATGAATGGCTATACAACGGTGGTCCTTATGAGCTAATCGTTCTACACTTTCTACTTGGTGTAGCTTGCTATATGGGTCGTGAGTGGGAGCTTAGCTTCCGTCTAGGTATGCGCCCTTGGATTGCTGTTGCATATTCAGCTCCAGTAGCAGCAGCTACTGCTGTTTTCTTGATTTACCCTATTGGTCAAGGAAGCTTCTCTGATGGTATGCCTCTAGGAATCTCTGGTACTTTCAATTTCATGATTGTATTCCAAGCTGAACACAATATTCTTATGCATCCATTTCACATGTTAGGTGTAGCTGGCGTATTCGGCGGCTCTCTATTTAGTGCTATGCATGGTTCCTTGGTAACCTCGAGTTTGATCAGGGAAACTACCGAAAATGAGTCTGCTAATGCAGGTTACAAATTTGGTCAGGAAGAAGAAACCTACAATATTGTAGCTGCTCACGGTTATTTCGGCCGATTGATCTTCCAATATGCTAGTTTCAACAACTCCCGTTCTCTACATTTCTTTTTAGCTGCTTGGCCAGTAGTAGGTATCTGGTTTACTGCTTTAGGCATCAGCACTATGGCTTTTAACTTAAATGGATTCAATTTCAACCAATCTGTTGTTGACAGTCAAGGCCGTGTAATTAACACTTGGGCCGATATCATTAATCGTGCTAACCTTGGTATGGAAGTTATGCACGAGCGTAATGCTCACAACTTCCCTCTGGATCTAGCTGCTGTTGAAGCTAATTCTATAAACGGCTAATTATTCAAGATGGATTGTTAGTGTATTTCAATCCTAAAAAGAAAGCAGTACCAATTTGGTACTGCTTTTTCCGTCTAATTTTTCTTAAAAGTGATAGTTATTGCGAACAGAGCACAATAACTGTTTATTATGCATCCAGCAGGAATTGAACCCGCGACTTCCCAATTATGAGTTGGGTGCAACTATTTTCTAAAAAAAAATGTCAATATCACTAACTTGTGTTAGAGTTGCATTGCAAGTGCAACAAATTAATAACTAAACTAAATAATAGAATCGTTTCATTATTAGTTGGTTTTCGGGGCTTAGAACCATTCATTCTGGAAATGGAATGACCGTAGACAGAGACTGCTAATTAGTTTGGGGCGGACGTAGCCAAGTGGTTCCAAGGCAGTGGATTGTGAATCCACCACGCGCGGGTTCGATCCCCGTCGTTCGCCCGGTAAAAAAAAATCGACCGGATTCAATTCATTGTGATTTTCTATAATGAATCAAATGATGAGTGGTTGACGATATATTTGTGTATATATGTTGTTACATAAATATAACAAAATAGAAGAATAAAATATAGATATTTTATTATTTTGTAAAAAAAAAAGCTGAATCGACGGTAAGATTGGAATCTTTCCAAAACAACTATTTCTTATGGTTATTTCAATGAATAAATTGAAATAACGATACACGACACATTTAACATCATATATAACATAACAAAAGCATTCATTTGCAGGCCCAAATCGAATCCCAAACCTATCTTATCCTCTTCTCATTTGTCATGCAGTAAATTATTCTATTATATAGAATAGAGAGAAATAAGTCTTAATTAGCGGGGAGTTCCCGTTTCAAATTAATGAAAAAATTTGCATTTATTGTGGAAATGAAGGATTCTTTGCTTGGCTTCCTCCATTTACTCAGGATAAAATGAGGGTGAGGGAGCTAAAAAAAAAAAAACAAACAATGTTACAAAGAATGTAATGTAACATACTAGAATTTATTTACTGTTATCATATCAAATAAGGCAAAGTTAAACTCAAAATTAGATCAAACGAATAACAAGTTCGGAAGATAAAAAATAAAGAAAAGGATATCAAAAGATGAAAATAGCAGTTTATGGAAAAGGCGGAATCGGTAAATCAACCACTAGTTGTAATATTTCAATTGCCCTAGCTAGACGTGGTGAAAAAGTGTTACAGATTGGATGTGATCCCAAACATGATAGTACTTTTACTCTTACAGGATTTTTGATACCTACAATTATAGATACTTTGCAGTCCAAAGATTATCATTATGAGGATATTTGGTCCGAAGATGTCATTCATAAAGGTTATGGAGGGGTAGATTGTGTGGAAGCTGGGGGGCCGCCTGCAGGTGCTGGATGCGGGGGATATGTGGTAGGAGAGACTGTGAAATTGTTAAAAGAATTAAATGCATTTTACGAATATGATATAATCTTATTTGATGTATTGGGTGACGTGGTTTGTGGAGGTTTTGCTGCTCCGTTGAACTATGCAGATTACTGTCTCATTATTACAGATAATGGATTTGATGCATTATTTGCAGCTAATCGTATTACTGCTTCTATAAGGGAAAAAGCTCGTACACATCCACTCCGATTAGCAGGTTTGGTTGGAAATCGCACATCTAAAAGAGATCTTATCAATAAATATGTAGAAGCCTGTCCAATGCCCGTAATAGAAGTGTTACCTCTTATTGAAGATATTCGAATTTCGAGGGTAAAGGGGAAAACCTTATTTGAAATGGTTGGATCCGAACCATCTCTTAACTATGTATGTGAATATTATTTAAACATAGCGGATCAAATATTGTCCCAACCAGAAGGTATTGTGCCAAAGGAGATTCCAGATCGGGAATTATTCAATCTACTCTCTGACCTTTATCTCAATCCTATTGATGAGGGGAAACATCAAAATAATAAGGAAAATTTACTTGGGTTTACGACGATTTAATCCACATAGTTATAATCATTTATGTCAGTGAAAATTGATGAAACTCTCATTGTCGAATGTGAGACAGGTAATTATCATACTTTTTGTCCAATTAGCTGTGTATCTTGGTTATATCAAAAAATTGAAGATAGTTTCTTTTTAGTTGTGGGTACAAAGACATGCGGTTATTTTCTGCAAAATGCACTTGGAGTAATGATTTTTGCAGAACCTCGCTATGCAATGGCAGAATTGGAAGAAGGAGATATCTCGGCTCAATTGAATGATTATGAAGGATTAAAAAAACTCTGTATTCGAATAAGAAAAGATAGAGACCCTAGCGTTATTATATGGATAGGTACTTGTACTACAGAGATAATAAAAATGGATTTGGAAGGTATGGCACCCAAACTAGAATGGGAAATTGGAATCCCAATTCTAGTGGCAAGAGCGAATGGACTCGATTATGCCTTTACTCAAGGAGAAGATACTGTGTTAGCTGCCATGGCACATCGTTGTCCAGAACCGGAATTCTCCGTTCGTGAACGAAAACAAACTATACAACATTTTTTGACTTTTCATTCTAAAAAAAAAGAGGAATTGGTTGAATATGCAAATCACCCTTCCTTAGTTCTTTTTGGATCTTTGCCGTCCAACGTCGCTTCTCAACTAAATCTAGAATTAAAACGTCAATCCATCAAGGTATCAGGTTGGTTACCTGCTCAAAGATATACCGATCTTCCATCATTGGGTGACGGAGTTTATGTTTGTGGTGTTCACCCATTTTTGAGTCGGACAGCGACAACTTTGATAAGACGCGAAAAATGTCAATTAGTTGCAGCTCCTTTTCCTATTGGTCCAGACGGAACGCGTGCTTGGATTGAAAAGATTTGTCCTGTATTTGGTGTTGAACCCCAAGGTTTGGAGGAAAGGGAGGAACGAATATGGGAAAGTTTAAAAGATTATCTTGATTTGGTACACGGTAAATCTGTCTTTTTCATGGGAGATAATCTGCTAGAAATATCTCTAGCAAGATTCTTAATCAGATGTGGAATGATTGTTCATGAAATTGGCATTCCATATATGGATAGACGATATCAAACTGCTGAATTATCACTTTTACAAGATACATGTATAAAGATGTGTGTACCAATACCACGAATTGTGGAGAAACCGGATAATTCGAATCAAATACGACGTATACGCGAATTACAACCCGATTTAGCTATCACGGGAATGGCTCATGCTAACCCGCTAGAAGCAAGAGGAATTAGTACTAAATGGTCAGTTGAATTTACTTTTGCCCAGATTCATGGGTTTGCCAATGCAAGAGATGTACTTGAATTGGTTACCCGACCTCTACGTCGTCAGAAAAATTTAGAAGACTTGGGCCGAACCACTTTGGTCAGAAAAGAATAAGTTTAAATTGAAGATAATGAAATCCATCTAATTTGATTTTAATTCTTATTATTAGAATAACGAATAACGGGAGATTTGAAATCATTATAGAAATCATTTCAAATCTCCCGTTATTATATGACTTTTGTATTAAAGTCATTTCTCTAACATTCTTTATTTTCCTTTTTTTAGATAAACTTAGACAAATGTAGTGTAGAGGTACGTATAAAGCACGAGATTAGAAAAATTGATATCAAAACTCTATTTTTATTTATTAATAGAATGGAATGAATGGAATTGAAATTGATAAATTTTATTGTTTTAGAACATATATAATATACATTATATTACTATTTTCTTTTTTAATGTTTTAATCTATTTAGATGGGATATACATAGATCAATACATATAGATCTATGTTTACGTGGATAAACTCTTTTAAAAAAAAGTATGCTTCATTCTTTTTTTTTGCACTCAATGAGAATCTTGTATTTCATAAAAATCAGGTGCAATATAGTCTTTGCGCAAAGGCCACCCAATCCAACTTTCTGGCATCAATATACGTTTTAGATATGGATGACTTTCATAAAATATTCCCAACATATCATAAGATTCCCGTTCCTGGAAATTAGCACCTTTCCAAATACATAGAACAGACGGGATTCTGGGATCTTCCCTTGGGACAAATACTTTTATACACACTTCTTCGGGTTCATCTGCATTATCGTTTATTCTCGTAAGATGATATACACTAGCTAAGGAACCTCCTGGTGCTACATCATAAGCGCATTGAGAACGGAGATAATTAAAACCATAAACATATAAAGCAACGGCTACAGAGACCCAATCTTCAGATTTGATTTGTAATGTTTCTGTGCCTTGGTAATCAAAACCCAAAGGTCTATGAGCCAACTTATGTTTGGCTAGCCAAGCAGATAACCGACCTTGCATTTGATTACTATTTATTGTCAAAGTATCTGTATAAGGATTTGACATTTTTCATGGAATTTTCAAAATTTATTTCCTGCTCGTTACTTTTTACTCACGATTATTCATTCGCCAGCAAACTCTCGTATTTTCAAATGTTTCAAAGGGTATGATATCTCTGAAATCGATTCAGATGTTTTGGGAGTGATCTCTAAAGTTGATTTACGAGATTCATAAGATTGATGAAAAAACTTATCCCCCTTATTTTCAATAATAATACTGGACCCAATATGAAACCTATGCTTTCTACTGAAATACCTCTTTCTTTGTTGAAACTCATATCTATCTTCAGATATTTCTTGAGCTATTTTTTCACGAAGTTTTATTATAGCATCTATAATAGCTTCTGGTTTAGGAGGACAACCCGGCAAATAGATATCCACAGGAATTAACTTATCTACTCCGCGAACGGTACTATAAGAATCTGTACTAAACATTCCTCCTGTAATAGTACAGGCTCCCATAGCAATTACATATTTGGGTTCCGGCATTTGTTCATATAATCTCACTAAAGAAGGAGCCATTTTCATGGTCACAGTTCCGGCTGTTATAAGTAAGTCGGCTTGCCTAGGACTGGATCTTGGCACCAAACCGTAACGATCAAAGTCGAATCGCGAACCTATTAATGAAGCAAATTCGATAAAACAACAACTAGTACCATAAAGGAGCGGCCATAGACTAGAAAGTCTCGCCCAATTGGACAGATCGTTTAGAGTAGTGGAAATCACTGAATTTGGAGTTGCTTGATGAAGTAAAGATGATTCTATAGGATTTATCGCCGGCTTTAGATTGAGATAATTTTCTACTCGTCTTTTATCATTCCAAAATTTGGGGGTTAAGACCATTCCAATGCTCCTTTTCTCCATGCATAAACTAAACCAACAATTAAGATGATCACGAAAATAAAAGCTTCTATAAATGTAAATAGCCCCAAAATATCAAAACTCATAGCCCACGGATAGAGAAAGACTGTTTCCACATCAAAAACAACGAAAACTAAAGCAAACATATAATAGCGAATTCTAAATTGGATCCAAGTATCTCCCATTGGTTCTATACCTGATTCGTAACTAGTGGCTTTCTCCGGTCCTTTATTTATTGGAGCCAAACTTCTTGAAATTGAGAATGCCAGAATCGGAATAAGACTGGATATGGATAAATATATCCAAAAAGTATCATATTCAGAAAATAGAAACATAAATAGATGATTCCTGTTTTGTTTCAATAAATCGAATTCTTTTATTTGTTGTATTGTCCATTTATTAATCGCTTCTCTCCCCTCCCGAATGATTCATTATCATTTTTGTGCATTAATTCAATGTTTCGTCTGTGACTTAACACGGAAATGAATAAAAGAATATTTTGTATTGAATAAAAAAAAATTAGGAAATGGTTCGAACCCGTGCAATTCGGCAGACTTCACGTTAGTTCGTGTTGTAACGTGTTAATATGGTTTGATGTAAGGGAATTTTATCTATTGAAATAAGGGTCAGGGTCGTTATTTCTAACGATGTGAGATGTGCCAACAAATTAAAAAGACAACCGAGTTCGATTAGAACCAATTATCCACCCGTGGAATATATAAAATCTTTCATAAACAAAATAAAAAGATTATGTATGTGCTCATATTTAGTTCGACACGATGTCCGATCTGTTCTTCTTTATAACAGAGATATTGAAGAATAAGAGTCTGCTCTGGATCGCAGTCGAAAGACTATTTCATTCTCTTTAATGATCTTCTGTGTAAGTCGTCAGTTCCTTTAAATAGCAAATAAATTGGATGCTTTTTTTCATTTAAGACTAGCATCGGATCATGAGGACAATATGAGCGAGAAAACATAGAAGAGTTTTCTAATTGTATAGGGCTATACGGGCTCGAACCGTAGACCTTCTCGGTAGAACAGATCAAATTTCTTATTACCAAAATGATTTGAACTGTTCCAAGAACCCAATATGCATTTTTATTGCATTGGGCTCTTTCATTAACTGATGGAAAAATAAGTTAGTCTGCCATTCTTTTCTGGAACAGAACAGATAATAAGATGGCTCCGTTTGCTTGAAACGAATCATTTTTCGGAAGCAATCCCAAAGTGCTTCAAAAGATTCCCTTGACGTAGGTCTGTCATGCTTAGACATAAATTCTCCAAATGGAGTCTCTCTCACCCCAAAATAAGAATATGAGACTTCATACACCTCAAAGTTCATAGAGCGAAAAGAAATGTTTTTTGAGATCCTCGTACGTATTATACTCATTATGTCTGACATTGAATGCCCCCGAGATTGACCATATCAACTAGATCTATAGTTCGAATCATAGAACGAACTTCATCTTTGTCATGCTATTGTTCTCCTAATTCATAGAGTAAGACTAAAATCTATTTTATGAACCGAATGAAATCAATAAACTCTTCTGAAAACCATTGGCGCACGTGTAAACGAGGTGCTCTACCTAGCTGAGCTATAGCCCTTCACAGTTTAGTCTTAAAAATATACTAATAAAATAGATCACTTTCTGTCAAGATGATATTTGATTTAATCATTCTTAAGGGCATATTGTTTATATGTCTAATTATGCCTAGAATTTAGGTATGACTCAATAAAGAACCTACTTAACTCAGTGGTTAGAGTATCGCTTTCATACGGCGAGAGTCATTGGTTCAAATCCAATAGTAGGTAAAACTTATTTGCTCCAATTGAGTAATAAATCGGAGCAAATAAGTTTTACTATGTTTTGAATAAAATAAATTCGTGAATAAAAAAGAAAAATTCATTCCATTTTAAATAATGATAATGAATCCATTTTGAGGTCATTATCGAAGTTGAACTTTACAAAGAAAGAGATTACTAAGTAAAAGTTAGAACTCCAAAATGATTATTGACTGATCAACTCATTACAGAGCATTTGTGCTTTTTTAGGTTTTTTTGCTAACAATTAGCAATTGGAATCAATATCCTATTTATTATTTATGAGAACCAATCCTTTTATTTTTGGGGTTTCCGCACTTGTCGAAAAGAAGGCAGGACGTATTGCTCAGATCATCGGCCCAGTACTAGATGTATCTTTCCCTCCAGGTAGTATGCCTAGAATTTACAATTCTTTGATAGTTAAAGATAACGATACAACTGGTCAACCAATAAGTGTGACTTGTGAGGTACAACAATTATTAGGAAATAATAAAGTTAGAGCTGTCGCTATGAGTGCTACAGACGGTTTGATGAGAGGAATGAAAGTAATTGATACAGGAGGGCCACTTAGTGTTCCAGTTGGTGAAACTACTCTCGGGAGAATTTTTAATGTTCTTGGGGAACCCGTGGATAACTTAGGTCCTGTAGATGCTCTCACAACATCTCCTATTCATAGATCTGCTCCTGCCTTTACACAGTTGGATATCAAATTTTCAATCCTTGAAACAGGCATTAAAGTGGTGGATCTTTTAGCTCCTTATCGCCGTGGGGGAAAAATTGGATTATTCGGGGGAGCTGGAGTGGGTAAAACAGTCTTGATTATGGAATTAATCAACAACATTGCTAAGGCTCATGGAGGGGTTTCTGTGTTTGGTGGAGTGGGAGAACGTACCCGTGAAGGAAATGATCTTTACAAGGAGATGAAAGAATCGGGAGTCATTAATGAACAAAATATATCCGAATCCAAAGTAGCTCTGGTTTATGGTCAGATGAATGAACCACCAGGAGCTCGTATGAGAGTAGGTTTAACTGCTTTAACTATGGCTGAATATTTCCGAGATGTCAATAAACAAAATGTACTTCTATTTATTGACAATATCTTCCGTTTTGTCCAAGCAGGATCAGAGGTATCCGCATTATTAGGCAGAATGCCTTCCGCAGTGGGTTATCAGCCAACTCTTAGCACGGAAATGGGTTCTTTACAAGAGAGAATAACTTCTACGAAAGAAGGATCTATAACCTCCATTCAAGCAGTTTATGTACCTGCAGATGACTTGACTGATCCCGCTCCTGCTACAACATTTGCACATTTAGATGCTACTACTGTACTATCGAGAGGATTAGCTGCCAAGGGCATCTATCCAGCGGTAGATCCGCTAGATTCCACATCAACTATGCTCCAACCTTCGATCGTAGGCGAAGAACATTATGAAACTGCGCAAAGAGTTAAACAAACTTTGCAACGTTATAAGGAACTTCAAGATATTATAGCTATTCTTGGATTAGACGAATTATCAGAAGACGATCGTTTAATCGTGGCAAGAGCAAGAAAAATTGAACGGTTTTTGTCACAACCCTTTTTTGTAGCAGAGGTATTTACCGGTTCCCCCGGTAAATATGTGAGTCTAATAGAGACGATTAGAGGTTTTCAAATGATCCTTTCCGGAGAATTAGATGGTCTACCCGAACAGTCTTTTTATTTGGTAGGTAACATTGATGAAGCTACCGCAAAGGCTATGAACTTAAAAGAAATTTAAAAAAAAAAAAAAAAAAATGAACCTAAATCTTCGTGTACTCACTCCCAATCGAGTTGTTTGGGATTCAGAAGTTCAAGAAATAATACTTACTACCAATAGTGGTCAAATGGGTGTATTACCCAATCATATTGCAATTGTAACAGCTTTGGATATAGGAGTCATGAAAATACGACTCAATGCCCAGTGGTCCACTATGGCTTTGATGGGTGGTTTTGCCAAAATAGGCAATGATGAAATCACATTATTGGTAAATAATGCAGAAAGGGGTATTGATATAGATCTTCAAGAGGCTCAGGAAAGTTTTAGACTAGCGAAAGCTGATCGTGCGCGAGCTGAAGGCAAGAGACAAGCAATCGAGGCTGATGTAGCTCTCAAAAGAGCTAGAACACGACTAGAGGCTGCTGATGCAATTTTATTAAGATAAAGAATTAATCTACGAATACGAAATTGTAAGTAAATAGATTCCAGTCCTAAGGAAGTCTTTAACTGTCTGATCCAATAACTAGGCACATTTCCACCTATGCCCATGCCGTCTTCTATTGCAATTTATTTGTTTTATTTTCTTCTTCGCCTAAAGTGAAGAAATCTACCACATTTCACTATTAATAATAGAATAAATTGGAATTGCCGAAAGGTCCTCAGGTCAAACTAAGAAATTAGGTTGCATCATACATACAAAACATGATACAATATAACTTGAATGAAAGAAAAACCTTTTTGACAATAGAGGCTACAAAATGAGTATTTTGTACAAAAGGGATTCTTTACGTTCGACACCCAGGTCGAGTAGACCTTGTTCTTGTAAGAGCTATTAACCAATAAATCATAGGGAGGGACTTATTT